AGCTCCCTCACCCTCATTTTATCCTGAGTAAATGGAGGAAGCCAAGCAAAGAATCCTTCATTTACACAATAAATGCAATTTTTTTCATTAATTTGAAACGGGAACTCCCCGCTAATTAAGACTTATTTCTCTCTATTCAAATAATAGAATAAATTTAATGCATGACAAATGAGAAGAGGATAAGATAGGTTTGGGGTTCGATTTGGGCCTGCAAATGAATGCTTTTGTTATGTTATATATGATGTTAAATGTGTCGTGTATCGTTATTTCAATCAATTAAATTGGAATCACCATTAGTTGTTTTGGAAAGATCCCAATCTTACCGTCGATTCAGTTCTTTTTTTTTTAGAAAATGAAGAATATCTATATTCTATTCTTATATTTTGTTATATGTATGTAATAACATATATACACAAATGTATCGTCAACCACTCATCATTTGATTCATTATAGAAAATCACAATGAATTGAATCCGGTCGATTTTTTTTTACCGGGCGAACGACGGGGATCGAACCCGCGCGTGGTGGATTCACAATCCACTGCCTTGGAACCACTTGGCTACGTCCGCCCCAAACTAATTGGCAGTCTCTGTCTACGGTCATTCCATTTCAAGAATGAATGGTTCTAAGCCCCGAAAACCAACTAATAATGAAACTATTATTATTATTGAGTTTAGTTATTAATTTGTTGCACTTGCAATGCAACTCTCACACAAGTTAGTGACATTGACATTTTTTTTTTTATAAATAGTTTTGTTTTGGGTATTCAAAAAAAGATCTGAACCAATACTCGATACTAATTAATAATTAGTGTTATGTATCCATGGCTGAATGGTAAAAGCACCCAACTCATAATTGGGAAGTCGCGGGTTCAATTCCTGCTGGATGCACAGTAAATAGTTATTGTGCTCTGTTCGCAATAACTAGAACTTTTAAGAAAAATTAGAGGGAAAAAGCAGTACCAAATTGGTACTGCTTTCTTTTTAGGATTGAAATACACTAACAATCCATCTTGAATAATTAGCCGTTTATAGAATTAGCTTCAACAGCAGCTAGATCCAGAGGGAAGTTGTGAGCATTACGTTCGTGCATAACTTCCATACCAAGGTTAGCACGATTAATGATATCGGCCCAAGTGTTAATTACACGACCTTGACTGTCAACAACAGATTGGTTGAAATTGAATCCATTTAAGTTGAAAGCCATAGTGCTGACGCCCAAAGCAGTAAACCAGATACCTATTACTGGCCAAGCAGCTAAAAAGAAATGGAGAGAACGGGAGTTGTTGAAACTAGCATATTGGAAGATCAATCGGCCAAAATAACCGTGAGCAGCTACAATATTGTAGGTTTCTTCTTCCTGACCAAATTTGTAACCTGCATTAGCAGACTCATTTTCGGTAGTTTCCCTGATCAAACTCGAGGTTACCAAGGAACCATGCATAGCACTAAATAGAGAGCCGCCGAATACGCCAGCTACACCTAACATGTGAAATGGATGCATAAGAATATTGTGTTCAGCTTGGAATACAATCATGAAATTGAAAGTACCAGAGATTCCTAGAGGCATACCATCAGAGAAGCTTCCTTGACCAATAGGGTAAATCAAGAAAACAGCAGTAGCTGCTGCTACTGGAGCTGAATATGCAACAGCAATCCAAGGACGCATACCTAGACGGAAGCTAAGCTCCCACTCACGACCCATATAGCAAGCTACACCAAGTAGAAAGTGTAGAACGATTAGCTCATAAGGACCACCGTTGTATAGCCATTCATCAACAGAAGCTGCTTCCCAGATGGGATAGAAATGCAGACCGATGGCTGCAGAGGTAGGAATAATAGCACCGGAAATAATATTGTTTCCATAAAGAAGAGAACCGGAAACAGGTTCACGAATACCATCAATATCTACTGGAGGAGCTGCAATGAAAGCGATAATGAATACAGAGGTTGCAGTCAATAGGGTAGGAATCATCAAGACACCAAACCATCCAATGTAAAGACGGTTTTCAGTGCTAGTGATCCAATCGCAAAAACGATTCCATAGGCTTGCGCTTTCGCGTCTTTCTAGAATTGCGGTCATGGTTATAACTTGGTTTATTTAATCATTAGAAGCTCCCAAGCATACACATAAGGCTTGTTATTCAACAGTATAATATGAGTCATATCTGTATGTCAACCAACATTTTGACATGGTTATAAATATTCATAAAATTCATAGTATCCTCTTCCTTCCATAAACTATATGCACATAGATTGAAATGGTTTTCAATAGTATCCGTAGATATTAATACCTACGGTATTAATGCACTCTATTGGCATTCCTTCTTTCTTTATGATTCAGGGTAATAAAAATAGTGGGATGGCACCTATCTTGCTTGTTAAGAGCAATGGATAACATTGAATTGCATTGGATCTGCAATAAGTACAAAATACTTTTAGGTGCTAGATTCTGGTACTCTGGGTTGCCCGGGACTTGAACCCGGAGCTCATCGGATGGAGTGGATTATCTGCTCTTTTTAATAGGAGCAAGAAATCTCTCCCCAAACCGTGCTTGCAATTTTCATTGCACACGGCTTTCTCCATGTAGTGATTTGATCCATCATTTGGTTGGATTTCCGGTTGGAAAAGATCTATAGCATCATAAATTGATCCTGGCAATTGCTCAATAAGCATTTCATTGGTCAAAATCAGTTTTCTATTTGTTTATTCTGCATCTTTTGCCATAAATTAGCCAGGGGGTTGATCTGGCTAATTTCTGAATTCCAAATTCGTTCTCTCTGTGAACGAGTTTTTGAAAAGGACGAAGAAATGGATTCTCTTTCTTTTGAAAATGATTTTGTAAAGAGTTCCGAACCTAATTGTTCTCGAACTACACGTATAGTACTTTTATGTTTACAGGCCAAAGTTTTAGCACATGAAATTAAAAGTATATATTTTATATTATATAAACCATCTTGATTGATGGATCCACTGTAGTAATGAAAAAGATTTATCCAAATTCGATCGAATCGATCGAGAATATCATCATCTGATAGACTGGTCCAAGACAATTTACTAATTGGCCACCCTGAGATGTCACAAAACTTTTCTTTAGCTAAAGAAAAAAGAATTGATTTAATCGGAGCTGTTGAGTTTAATTCATGGGTAATAAGATCGGTAATGAATAAATCATCTAGCATTTTGGCTCTAACCACGAGAGGTCTCATTTTAATATGCATAAAAAACCCTAAAAAAGAGAAAGAAATCTTGGATAATTCAAGACTGCATATTCTATACGGTTGAAACCAAAGATGAAAATAGTATTGCCAAAAATGAAACAGATGATATCTACATTTTTTCACTTGAAGATGCGTACCCTTTAGAGCTATAAGGGATCTTTCTCCATATCTCACATAATGGATGAAAGAATCCTTCAACAACCAGATCTTTTTTGTTGAAATTTTTTGAGGAGGAAATATAACAATATCTTTGATCTTTTTCTCAAAATGAGTTCGGTCCGGAAAAGATTCATATAACAATGATTGTGAATTAAAAAATCGTTTAATAAGAGGAATTAAAAACGATTCGCATTCATACACATAAGAATTCCAAAGGAACAGGGAGAACGTATTTTCTCTCTGTGTAATCAGAGATTTCTGCAAATTTTCTGGACTAAAACTACATTCATGGAGAATCGATCGTAATAAATGCAAAGAAGGAGCATCTAGGATCCAGCGACGAAAAAGTCGAACCAAAATTTCCGGATGAATTGAGTAGGGCACTCGTATATCTGATATATAATTGGAATGTGGTAATTTATCCTCCATAAAAGGAAATATGCAATGGATGGATCGGAGACTATTCCATCCATCCATTCCTTTTATGAAATGTTTTGATCGCATTGCGAACGAAACTTCCAAGACAATTGTAAACCCTTTTAGTATCCATTTAAAAGAATTATTATTGTATTCAATGAATTTATTTGAATCGGAATTCCCGAATAAACTAATTGAATTATTCTGTTTACGTATTCGACGTATTGAACGTTTTACAGTCAGGAAACTCAAAAAATTAGAAACTAAAATTTCCGTCGGTTCCTCGGAACCAGATCTATCTAAATGATGATCATGAGCAATTGCGTAAAGATCTTCCCGAAAAAAAAGCGGATATAAAAAGAATTGTTGCCAAGATCGATGTTTGTTTGAATTTCTTTGGAAGTCATCCATTTTTTAAACCCCCGGACCCAAGAATAACCTGTTGGATTATTAAATATAATACATGGTGCGATCTAGTTGGAACATAATAGAAAATATCTATCAGATAGATATTTTTCTTCGCATAGATCTTCATTCGTCATGAGGAAGAATGAAAATTGATTATTTTGGCAGTCCGATCGCTCTCCTGACTCATGGAATAGAATTAACATGGTCAGTACACTATTTCTCTTACACATTTGTTTTCGAGTACTTAGGACTCATGGTGAATGTAGAAAACCCTAATTTACTACAGGGAAAAACTTCCTTTATCGGTTACTAAAAGGCTTTTAACTTCCGATTAGTAAAGGGAATTCCTCGTTGAAATGAGGAACAGAAGCTCGTTCTTCTGGTTTTACTTATGATTCAAGCCATCCAGCTTTATCCATTGACTCACTTGACTTAATCACTCGCACTCTCGAATTTATTTCATCTTATTTAAAAAGAAATTCATTTGTTCAAATTAAATTGTATACACATGTCAATAATTTGTATACATTATTATTTGTATATGCATTGAATTCCTTGATCCGCCGCTTCTGATCAAAAAATAAAGTCGAGATTCTTAGAACGACATGCTGCTTTTTCCATTTTTTTTTCAGGATCAGTCGTAGTCTTACTAATTTTACCGATGGTATAGACGAATTTAATAGTTCATCCGAACATGTAAAAGACCATAGTCGCACTTAAAAGCCGAGTACTCTGCCATTGAGTTAGCAACCCTTATTTGTATAGATACAGTCGAAGTAAAGCAGTTACTTGATTCAATCGATCAGAAATAGAACCTTTACAATAAATCATCAAGGATATTAATAATCGAATCGAACTTTACCATTTCTTAATCAAATCAAGTGATCTTTCCGGATCAGATTATTTACTGATCCGTTGAACGAATTCGCAAAAAAAAAAAAAAGAAATAGCGGATTTATTATATCCAAAAAATCTGCTATTGTCAATCCCGAAATGTTGGGAAGGATTGTTGGATTGACATTATATTAAGATGAAAAATGATTAGGAATATAAAGAAAAGATCGTTAGAAATGGCAGTAAAGTAAAAAAAAGTACAAATTTATTTTTCTATTTAATGAATAAAAAACGATAACAATTGTTTATCATTTTTTATTCATTTATTCAATTCGTTCTCGCAATTCTAATCTTTTTCATTTCTTCTTCTTCTTCTCTTGAAGAACCGCTTAACAAAAATCCTTATGTGCTTCCCTATATAAGATCGCAGAGGAATAAAATACATGAAATGAAGATATAATAAAACAAATATAAATGGATAATAATAAAACAACCATGATACAAAATTTATATAATAACTAAATTTTATATGATCTAAAGCTAAACGTAGACGCATTATTTAGAATACCCCCTTTTGTAATAAATTAAAAAAAAATTTGAAAACGCGTTTAAAACGATAAATTTTTGCAGAAAAATACCATGACACAATTTCTGTAAATTGAGTTACTAATTTGATAAATTATACAATAGTACTATAAATAAAATTCGATAGATAGCTCATTGATTTAATTTCAATTAACCCTAGATTCTGCCCCTAGCTGAAAAAAAAGTTGATACCAAGCTCCTATATCTTTTTTGAGAAATGTCGAGCTAAGAGTATCTTCGCGTCAAAATGGCGGATGTCATAATCCACAGAACTAACCATGTCGTTTAAGTCACACGTTGCTTTTTAACACATCGTTTTAAGACAAATTTTTATCATACAGATAGATCTCTTATCCGATCCTAAAATAGATATGTAATTATGAATAGTCATTCACTCAATTTCTAGAATACATTTTTAGAATTAATTGGTTTAGTTAGCTAGGTATTCAATGCTTCTTTAGCTGCGTACATTACTTCGACAGTAATGGTTTCAATCCCCTTTTGTCGTGCAAATTTTTCAGTATTTCTTTCCACCTTTTCTCTGGCAAAACGAGGAATTTTACTTAATTCTAGTCGACTTTCAGGATTCCAAATTAGGCCTATATCCGTAGATATAGATTTGGATATTATTTCTTTAGTATCATGACCACCAAAAATATCTAGAAGATGGTCCTCCATACCCAGAGCAAATGAGTTATAAATTAAATCAGCTATTTGATTAGTACCTTCGTAACCTAAAAAAGGTCGGTATCCCAAAGGAAAGTTTTGTATATGAACTGGTGCAGAAATAACTCCACACGGAATATCAAGACGTTTACCAATATGACGTTCCATTTGAGTACCAAATATTGCAGATGGTTCCATGTGAGCGATCATATCTCCTACCTCAGCATGATCATCTGTGATCATTATTTCATCGCAGAAACCTTGAATTTGCTCTTTGAACCATTCCGCATCGTGTTTGCAATAAGTACCTGCACAACTGACACGAATCCCCATTTCTCGAACAAGTATCTTAGTGATTGAAGCAGCATGAGTTGTATCACCAAAAACAACTGTTTCTTTACCCGTCAAATTCTGACAATCAATAGATCTTGAAAACCAAGCAGCTTGGGAAACAAATCGAGTTTGCCCGTCGATATAAGGTTCATAATCCACTCTTTTATTCGATGAACTAAGAGTCAACGTATTCACAATTTTTTGAATCTGGCGGATCCACTCCGCCATATCTACAGCTCCCATGGGAGCTATAGATATGTAAGGCATCCCATATTCTTTATTTAAATATACCGCTGTCATTAAGCCCACTTCACGATAAGGAATTAAATTGAACCAAGCTTTTGGTAATTTTTTAAGATCTTCTACATATCCTCCTTCAGGAATTATTTGATTGATTTCAATATCCAGATCTCGTAATAAACGTCTTAATTCACGACAATCGTGTTGATTATGAAAACCCAATGTAAAAATTCCAATTATATTAACAGAAGGCGCATCAGTTAGAAATTGATCCCATTTTTCTTGTCTATGACATCTATCTAAATAATATCGAACCACCTGTTCTAAAGTTCTATCCGCTGCTTGAATTTCATTTACTTGATAATGATCAACATCTGCAAAAATGACGTCGGAATCAGAAATTATGGATGCTCTATTCACAAAGTTCTGTAAATCTTCTTGCAAAATACTAGAGGTACATGTAGGTGTCAATATAATAAGATCAGGGTGTTCCTCTTTATCTTTCCGGAGAATATTGTCCACAACTCTTTCTTGAGATCCACGTGCTAGTACGTGACGATCTACTATGCTAGCAGTTGCGGCAGTAAAATCTCTTTCACGTTCTAACATAGAACGCATTACATTAAAATAATCATCTCCTAGAGGAGCGTGCATAATGGCATGCACATTTTTGAAAGAACTAGCTACTCGTAGGGTTCCAATATGAGCAGGACCAGCATACATCCAATAGGCTAATTTCACTTTATCTCTATCTCAATTTGATCTGTATTCCAATCCTACACCGCAAAAATATCCCTTTCTCTATTTAGAATCTTATCGAAATCATATTTCCCCTCTATAAGTCTTTTTTTTTTTCAATTCAATAATACTGTTCCACCTGGGACGGAAGGATTCGAACCTTCGAAATAACAGGACCAAAACCTGCTGCCTTACCGCTTGGCCACGCCCCATTATTATTTTATAATAATCCATTAAGATAAACTGACGCAATGTTTCATTTGAATCTGAATTGCATTATTATAATTCGATTCGCTATGCAATTATGCATAACCGGAGGGGCATAGATTCTGGAGTTAATCAGATATCTAACTATAGGGGAACCTAAAAAGAAACAATAATATACATTCATTGGTCATTCCCTATCAGAATAGGTAAAATATTGTATAAATAAATGATCCCTTCCAACTCGAAGACTAAAAGTCTAATCTTGTCGAACAATTCGATTGATTGGCCAAATACTTTTAGATCTTTACATTATTCATCGGAGAATCAAAATGTCAGTTATCCTCAACTTCCATATTTGTCTAGACGATGCCGCTTTTCATTGGAATAATCCCTTTTTTGCCAAATTGCCTGAAGCTTATGCAATTTTTGATCCAATTGTTAATGTAATGCCCATTATCCCTCTGTTCTTTTTTTTATTAGCCTTTGCTTGGCAAGCTGCCGTAAGTTTTCGATAACGATAATCTAAGTTTTTATTTATTTTTGTTTGTATTCACTTGATACGGAAAAAACATATTTTTTTTCTATCATTTTATTCTTATTAGTTAGTTATTACAATTTAACTATTTCTAATTGGATCATTTTCATTCACTAAATTGATGTAACACTCTTTTTCCTTGTTCTGATGTTTATTTTGTGATACATCTATTCTCAACAGATCAAAATAACTTTAGTCAATATCAACGGCATCACAGTTGCAGTTTGGGTGATTAGCTAGTGATTAGAATATGTTATTAGAAAATAACATATCTTTCAATATTCTATTTAAAGAACGAGTAAGGATGATAATTTATCTATTCCAAATTTTATTCTATTTTAGACATAGACTGTACTTGTTTCTATTGTTTTGTTGATTGTGATAATCTTAAAGAAGTTTAGGATAGTTTGATTAGTATTCGAATTCCTATTTCTCCTGTTCAATTCCGAGCAAAGAAGAAAAGAGAAACAGAATAGATTCAATTTTGAATCTGCTTTTTTTCTTTGCTCAGCCAATGTCAATATATGATACAAAAATTGATGATCTATTCCGTTTTCTAATAAGAATAATTTCGGAGATTACATAATGCTTACTCTTAAGCTGTTCGTTTACACAGTAGTGATATTTTTTGTTTCTCTCTTTATCTTTGGATTCCTATCAAACGATCCAGGACGAAATCCTGGGCGTAAAGAATAGAAAAAAAGATTAGAAAGCAGATTTTGTAAAAATCCCTTATAGGTTTTGAGGAGTAATCTCAGACTGAACGGAGAGAGAGGGATTCGAACCCTCGGTACAAAATAGTTTGTACAACGGATTAGCAATCCACCGCTTTAGTCCGCTCAGCCATCTCTCCTAGATGGCAGATCTAAAATGAATATAGCATTTCACTAAATAAAGACCAACATTTGTGAGAATCCAATTTTCTTTTTTTTATTCCATTCCAAACAATTTTTCGCTTTCTCTAGCCCGGCCAGTATCTGGCCAGGCCATTATCTTTCCTAGATAAGGAATTAATTGACTAAATTATGAAGAATACAGTGCTCTACCTAATCTGAAAGCTAAAATCATTATTATAAAAGTAACAGCAATAAAAAGGGCTATCAAAATTTGACCTTGTGATATCATTTCTTATATTTCCTTTTATGTATTATATTTTTATCTCTTATTATAAGATTAATAGATAAGCACTTCTATATATATATATATATATTTTGTTTTAATTCCAACTATTTCAGATTATAATCTGGATGAGATGTTCTAGATTGGATTGAAAATGTATAGATCATATTGAAGAGTAAAAAAGAGATTTTAAAGACTAAGAGTGGATCATTTTTATTTTCTATATCTGTCATAAAGAAAAACTAATTCCAAATTACTTGAATTATTCTAAAGAATGTGTTAATAATCATAACAACTATCTATAATTAGACTAGTTACTAAATAAAATTATACTATTAGTCATGGAGTATTCCCTACAATATTGATTAAGGATTTTTATTGTAAGAGTAAAAACAAAACAATAAGGTAAGGGACGGAAGAATTGAAAATAAACTATCTGTTATTTAGTTTTCAGGAATAGGTAAAATATGATGATCGGAACTTGCATTAGATTCTTATTAGAATCTAAAAATTACTTTTTCTTTTCCCTATTGGACAAAAAATCGATCTGTATGATACAATGCAAATTGTGGCGGGTATAGTTTAGTGGTAAAAGTGTGATTCGTTCTATCATTATATTGAACAGAGTTGAAGGATCTTTCAACTCTCGTTTATATTTTTTTTATATAAAAAACTCTATTTACTATATAGGTTCTAAACCTCTCCTATGAATACCCTGGGTCAGGAAAGGAATTGTGCGCATTCTCGTAATTTGAATTTGGAATGATAAAATATTTTCCATTCAAGATGACGAAACAGAATGTATAATTTTTTAAAGGATTAGACCGATCTATCTAATCGGATCAATCAAAGATCCATGGATATCAAAATATTATTTTTCATCGTAACTAAACTAAATGTTCAACTACTAGAATAACAAAAGTTGGAGTCAAATAGCTAGGTAACAGTGACTTTGGTTTACTTTAGTCACCGTGATTTTGTTTGAGCTCGGTGAAATTTGATTTCCTCTAGGATCGCAATCAGTAGAAATAGGGAACGAAGTAATTAGAAAGATTTTTGAGTCCAATATTAATAATTTTTCAATCTTATCTTTCTATAGGGATCATCTATCAAGTGAATAAGTATTTTCTATTTAAGGTTCTTCACCTGAAGTTAAGAGGAAAGAACTACAAATACAACTAACATAGATGTTATGGAGCAGAGCATAAATAATTTAGGTATTATGTGAAAAAGCGTTTTTTTATAAGACCTCCTTTTTTATTTCTCTCTCATGGAGGAGCCGAATGAAACGAAATTTTCATGTTCGGTTCTGAATTAGAGGCGTTAATCGACGTCGACTATAACCCCTAGCCTTCCAAGCTAACGATGCGGGTTCGATTCCCGCTACCCGCTCATTAATATTTCTTATTCTTATTTCATTTTTCATGTCCATGTTACCTACCTATTCTTTCTCTTTCGTTCCCGAATCTCGTTGTGAATAGAGAAAAAATCATACTTTTTTATTCCCAATCGATAAAGTATTTCAAGGTAATAATGAAAATAAAGCGTCCATCGTCTAATGGATAGGACAGAGGTCTTCTAAACCTTAGGTATAGGTTCAAATCCTATTGGACGTAATAATTCGTCGTTATGCTTTGTTAAATGTTGCAAAATGATTATTTAGCTCTTTTATACTATTTCGAGCATAATAAAGAGTTGGAGATTTTCTTGAATAGCTTCTTTTAAGAGATCTTCTGCTTGTTGCGTGAATGTCCCAGTAGAACGTATAATTTCTCCAAACTGGGGTTTATTTTTTACTAAATACTCGCGCAACTTAAGAATAAATTTTTTAACTTGTACGATCTCTAATACATCTAGATATCCATTCGTTCCGGTATAAATCATAGCTATTTGTTCTTCCACTGTCAAAGGATCTGATTGAGATTGCTTGAGCAACTCGCGTAATCGTTGACCTCTTGCCAATTGATCTTGCGTAGCTTTATCAAGATCAGAAGCGAATTGTGCAAAGGCTTCTAACTCTGCAAGTTGAGCTAATTCTAATTTTAATTTCCCAGCTACTTGTTTCATAGCTTTCATCTGAGCTGCGGATCCTACTCTAGATACGGAAAGACCCACATTAATGGCAGGTTGAATTCCTGCATTGAATAGATCAGCTGACAAGAAGATTTGTCCGTCGGTAATGGAAATGACGTTAGTGGGAATATAAGCTGAAACATCTCCAGCTTGAGTCTCAACTATTGGTAAAGCAGTCAAACTACCTCCACCTAACTGCGAATTTAATTTAGCTGCTCTTTCTAATAAGCGAGAATGTAAATAGAAAACATCTCCTGGATAAGCTTCCCGGCCAGGTGGTCTTCTTAATAGAAGAGACATTTGTCGATAAGCTTGTGCTTGTTTGGAAAGATCATCATAAATGATTAATGTATGTTGTTCTTTATACATAAAGTATTCGGCTAAAGCTGCTCCTGTATAAGGAGCAAGATATTGTAATGTAGCAGGAGAATCTGCAGTTTCCGCTACCACAATGGTATACCCCATTGCGCCACGTTCTTGGAACGTATTGACTACCTGAGCTACCGAAGAAGCTTTTTGACCAATAGCGACATAAACACATATTACATTCTGATTTTTTTGATTTATAATCGTATCTGTAGCTACTGCCGTCTTACCGGTCTGTCTGTCCCCAATAATCAATTCTCGCTGACCGCGTCCTATAGGGATCATAGAATCAATAGCAATAAGACCCGTTTGAAGAGGTTCATATACAGAACGTCGTGAAATAATACCTGGAGCGGGAGATTCGATCAATCGAGATTGGGAAGATGAGATCTTTCCCTTACCATCAATAGGTCGAGCTAGCGCATTTACAACTCGACCTAAATAAGCATCACTTACTGGTATCTGAGCAATTTTTCCCGTTGCTCTCACGGAACTACCCTCTTGTATCATCAAACCATCACCCATTAATACAGCTCCAACATTATCTGATTCTAGATTTAGGGCAATACCTACTGTACCATCTACAAATTCTACTAATTCCCCTGACATTACTTTATCAAGACCATGGATACGAGCAATGCCATCTCCTACTTGAAGTACAGTGCCAATATTAACAACCTTAACTTCGTTATTATATTGTTCAATCTGTTTACGTATCATACTACTGATTTCATCGGGTCGAATAGTTACCATTAACACTAGTTAATTCTCTTTTGAAAAATAAGACCTAGTATATATGTATTATATGAATAGAAATTTTCATTGAAAAAAAAAAATATATATATAACGTTAATCAGTTATGTTTTTCATGGCTAGGAGCAAGTCGATATTATGCTCGATCGTACGTAAATGTAACTCGCTATTCAGACGATTATTCAGAGTTCCTAGAGCTCTTTGGACAGCTTGGCGAGAAATTTGTTGTCGAACCTGTTCAATTACTCTTTGTTGTTCGAAGTGAACGGTTTCATTCTTTAAATTTTCTAATTGTTTCAAATTAACAGAAGCAACATTGATAAGATCCTCTTTTTCTTGTTCTATTTGAGAGTATCCATTTTCCCGAATTTCACCCGCTCGCATTTCTATTTCCCGTAAGCGAGCCCGGGCTTGCTCAAGCTGATTAGCAGCTCCTTTACATAATTCTTCAGAACTCTGAATAGTACTCACTATTTTCTTTTTACGGTTATCTAATAAATTACTTAATGAAAGTAGATTATCTATTCATAAGTTGAACGAATAATCTCTTCCCAAACCGAACACGAATCTTTCGATTCATTCGGCTTTCCCGCTCGGCTTTTTTACCAAGCCTACCCTTTTCGTTCATATTAATGTAAAAAAAAAAGATCAATCTATCAAAGACCGAAATCTACGAAGGGCTCTTTTGCCAAAAGGGGTTTTTTATTATCAACTGAGTTGTTGTTTTTTCTTTTCGTATTTTTTTTCTTGAATAAATTCGCTTTTGTGTAGGTCGTCGGTTCCGCATTTAAACCCCAAAAATTGTATTGGATGGGAGATTAGGACTATTTTTCAGTAGATAGATTGAATAATTCCATTGATATGAATGTTATATATCGAATTAACCTCCAACTATGCCTTTGAACCCATCTCATATTAGCACAGCGGTTGAAAGAGTACCAGTTTTGCTTGGACTTCAAGCAGTTTAGCTTTAACCATTCTAAAGGTTTTCTCATATTGGTTGGGATTGGTCAAAAATTTCCCAATCAATTACGAAATGCTATAGTTCTTCCATATTTATTTTTTGCCCTTTTAGAAGTAATTCGTTGAGATCATGCACTTTTCTATCTACAAAATGCAGTTGGTTGGATCCAGCTAGATTATTCAAATATACAACTCGCACACACTCCCTTTCCGAAATAGGTCAGTACACCAAGCACCACACTGAGATTTAGTATATTTGTTTCTAAAATATTGGTATTTAATCTGAAACCCTCAGCGGAAGATAAAAAAATTAGGGAAATGAAAGAATCAGTTACATTTTTCATACGCTCTCCCCTCATAGATAAGGATACTTTTACAAAGTTTTTTCTCCGACTCGATTCATTATGGATAAACAGATTTCGAGTACTTAGTAAGTCCCAGGTCCCGCATAACGATAAATAAGGATATAATAAAAAACACTTTGCTCAATCTATCTACTTCTCCGAGTGTCGCAAGTCTTTCTGACCAAAACAAGTGACGTATAAGTCCATTATTTTGGATCAGCCCCTCCCCTATTGGCTGAACAAGAAAATTGATAAAGGGGGGGGTCCTTAAAATCCCGAAGGATACGGATTTTAGTCTCCGAGATTAAACAAATGGATTAGCAAATAAAAGTGCTAGAGCTACAACTAATCCATAAATAGTTAAAGCTTCCATAAAAGCTAAACTTAGCAGTAAGGTACCTCGTATTTTACCCTCCGCCTCCGGTTGTCTCGCAATACCTTCAACAGCTTGTCCCGCAGCAGTGCCTTGACCAATGCCAGGTCCAATAGAAGCAAGACCTACGGATAATCCAGCAGCAATAACGGAAGCAGCAGAAATCAAAGGATTCATGGTAATCTCCTCTTAGATTAATAAATGGTGGATAATATGATAGTTTTCTCTATTGATTTGATTGTTCAACTAGAGAACAATTTCTTTTCTTTGAAAACAACTGAATTTTGATTCGACGAAATGGTATTAAAAAATTATTTGATAATACAAAATAGGTAAATCCTCTACCCTTATATTATATTCTTTTTTAGATAAAATATTCTATCTCTAATTCTTTAGAGATAGAATATTATAAACAAACTATGTACATAAAACGTATGTATCCCTTCGAGTCATTGCTCGAAACCGGGATACACACATAGTTTACTAAACTAATTCCCATTAGTAAACCTATTAATCTTATTAATGTAGATATGAATCTACAAATATGATCTATTCTATCTATCGATTTTATCGACGGGTGAGGTGATCCTTAATCTTTCTACTAAGATCTTAGAGATTCAGTATTTTCATTTATTACTATAATTAAGGGCGAATCAAAATGGAAATAACATTTAACGTTTTATAAATGAGCAAATTTTTATTATTAATTTGAATTAAAAGACTAAGTCCAATTAATTAAATTAATGATGACCCTCCATGGATTCTCCTATATAAGCTGCGGCTAGAGTTGCAAAGATTAGAGCTTGAATGCCACTTGTAAATAATCCTAGGAACATTACAGGTATAGGTACCACTAAAGGTACTAAGGAAACAAGAACGGCAACTACCAATTCGTCAGCTAATATATTTCCAAAAAGTCGAAAACTAAGTGATAGAGGTTTCGTAAAATCTTCTAATATGTTAATCGGTAAAAGTATTGGGGTTGGTTGAATATATTTACCAAAATAGCCTAAACCCCTCTTTGTAAGACCTGCATAAAAATAAGCTACTGATGTGAGCAAAGCTAGAGCTACTGTAGTATTAATATCATTTGTAGGCGCGGCTAATTCCCCATGAGGTAATTGAAAAATTCCCCAGGGGAAAAGAGCACCTGCCCAATTAGAAACAAAGATAAATAGAAACATGGTTCCTATAAAAGAAACCCAAGGACCATATTCTTCTTCGCCAATCTGAGTTCTAGCCAAGTCCCGAACAAATTCGAGAACATATTCCACAAAATTTTGAGCTCCGTTTGGAACAATTTGTGGGTCTTGAACAGCTAGAGTAGCTGAACTTAATAATACAGCAATTACAATCCAGGAAGTTATAAGTACCTGTGCATGAACTTGGAATCCCCCTATTTGCCAATAAAAATGCTGACCTACTTCCACACCGGATATCTCATAGAAAAAATTCAGCGTGTTAATAGGAAATTGTACAATATTCATATTACCCTTTCTATATAAAGATGAATTAAAAAAAAAAATGATTTTGGTTCAATGACCGATTCCTCAATTATTTCACTATCATCAGTCAGGCTACGAAATAAAATAATGAAATGATTATTTCATTGATTAAGAAGATTTCTGTATTTCTAGACAAATATATCTTAATCTATTCTATAAGATTTGGGAATAGTAGCTAACTTAGTTTTAGCTTCTCTTTTTTTTGTTTATTCACTTTTTATAGAATTACAATGCTCTACCCGTGCGAATTGCTAAAATTAATTTTTTTAGGATCAGTCGGATTGGTCCTCTACCATCATCATTGGCTGGGATTGGGATATCCACGAGATCCGGGTCACAATCTGTATCAACTAAGCAAATTGTGGGAATACCCAAAGTTCTACATTCCCGAATAGCAGTATATTCTCCTTTTTGATCGAGAATTATTACAATATCGGGCAATTTTTTCATGTATCTAATACCTCCCAGATCTTCCTGTAATTTGTTCAATTCTCTCCTGAGTATTGCTGCTTCTTTCTTCGTAAATTGATCAAATCCTCCCGTATTTTTTTTTTTCATTAAATTTTTTAATTTTTCAAGTCTTGCTTCTGTAGTAAACCAATTAGTTAACATACCCGCGAGCCATTTTTTATTTACATAATGACATCGAGCTGCTAAAGCAGCTAATTTAGCTGCATCAGCTGTTTGATGTTTTGTACCAACTATCATAAATTGTTTTCCTCTTTTTGCTCCATCAAACACAAAATCACAGGCTTCTGATAAAAAACGAGCGGTATAAGTCAAATTTATAATATGACTATTTTGACGTTCTTTAAAAATGTAAGGTGCCATTTTAGGATTCCATTTTTTTGTCTCATGACCAAAATGAACTCCTACTTTTACCATCTCTTTCAAATTGATGTTCCAATTTTTTTTCGTCATTTTCTTTTTTTGCTTTTTAATATGAACTGGAATATCTACATTCCAATGGAATGGGTTAGATTGCTTGCCGTAGCGTACTTGGTACAAGTATTCATTTGATTTTTTATTTCTTTTTATACAGCAAATTGTTAGATTTGTTTATTTATAAATGACTTTTTTACTACTTCTACTCGTTTTGATTTTTTCTTTATTTTGACTAGTTTTTTTAGAACTTTTTTTTTTTTTTTTTTTTGCAATAAAACTTTCAAGAAAAAATCTTTCACTTTTATTCTAAATATACTTTTCTTACTAATTCTCGGATCTATTTTACTCCGTTTTTTCAAAGGGTTGAATCCAGTACCAACAGGTATCATTTTCCCGAGAATAACATTTTCCTTCAAGCCCTTCAACCAATCAATGCGACCTTGAAGAGCAGATTTCGCTAAGACCCGAGCAGTTTCCTGAAAACTCGCTTCCGATAGAAAACTTTGAGTATTCAGAGATGCGTTTGTCATTCCCAATAAAATGGTTCGATAGTTTATTCTTTTTTCGAGAGCGCGATCCATTCTTTGTGCTTGTGATAATCCAATGAGTTCTCCGGGTAAAAAAAGACTATTTAGTCCATTTTCAAAATTTTTATTTTCGGACTTTTCGACATCTACAACTAAAACTTTCGATGTAATTTGGCGCACAATAATTTCTATATGCTTATCAGAAATTTGTACCCCCTGGGATCGATAAATCTTTTGAATTTCATTGACCAACTGATTCTGACTATCCTCCATAGTTATTCTAACACTGGTGAATGACCCCCAAAAATTTCCAAAAAATATTGCCAGGTGTCTGTTCAATTCTTTAAATTTTTTTTTTCGATTTTTCGATATTAAAGTATTCGAGCGGGCTTCTGATAATTGTTCAACTTTAGGAAGACCTTGAATTATATCATCGGATTTTAATCTTTCGTATGACATGGTGATTAATGTATCTCCTTCGTAAAGAATTTTACCATAATAACTATTATGAGTTGCTCCTCGAGTACCCAAATAGGGTTTAGCTAATCTAATGATAAAAGATTCCTCACGAACAACTACAATTTGACCAGATCCTTGGAGTTGTTTATCTTCGAATATCCATATACTTTTGCAAAAAAATTGTCCAAGGCTGACTACTGGAAATGTTTTTTCAAAAAAATTGGATAGGGAAAAGTACAAATTAAAATTGAAAAGAATATTTCTGCATGAATCAAATTTATAAATTTCCCTCTTTTCGTCCATAAAATAGCATTTAGCTACTTGAAAAGTATTCGAGTCATTGTTAGAAATTAAACGTTCATTTAATAATACTTTTTTATAAGTCATCAAACGACAGTATGGAAAACGATTAGCAATACTATGTAAATAACCCAGGAGACCTGACAATGCCATTTTTTTATTTGCATCCGACTTTTTTACTTTATTTAAGCTTTTTAAATCATTAAACAAAACGATTTGCAAAAAATCAGAAGTAGACAGAATAATAAAAGATTGATCTTTTTTATTCTCATTAGGTACTGAACGAATAGTTCCCTTACTAAGTAATTTACTTTGATCATTCGAAAAAAAAGAATTAGTGTGACCTAATTTGTTATGAAAAAAAAATGGAGAACTTGCCATATTAAAAAAAGGGTATTTTAGCAAGCTAATTTGAATCATATTGATAATGATCTTATTTGTTCTTACTGAAATGAGAGAAGCATAAGCCTTTTTTATTTTTAATCTGGGCCTTCCGTCTAATTGATTTTCAAGAAAATTCCTTTCTTTTTCAATCGAATAACCCCCGAGAATATTCCCATATTTTATCATTTTTGAACGAGGGTCATTCAAAAAAGCAAAAATGTTGTTATTTTTATTTTTATAGAAAATATATTCTATAGGCATTCTAAGAATTAAATGAGGACAAGAGATTCTTCGCTTCCCCAATTGTTTATCACACCATAATGGTACGATGAGTTCGTTTTTTACCCTCATATTGTTGGTATTTTCAAAAAGAATGGTGCAATCGATAGAGTCTTGATGTTCGTTAGCTATGGTTCGATCAGTTTCGAGATAATTGAAGATTTTTTCCCCTTTTTCAAAACAGTTTGAGTCAACTGATTCGTGTTTCACCTGATCCACTGAATAATTCGAAAGTGATTTATGTTTGTAAAGAAGAAGTTCTGTAATATCCACTTGATCTTGATCTTTATGAAAAGCGGATTCATATATCCCTCCCGATAATACCCATAAATGAGTGGTCTTTTCTATTAAATTAGACAGCATAGGAATATTCCAGTGCATTTCTCCTGTCAGGCCAGAATATATATATTTCTTTACTTTCTCTTTAAAGGGGGGTTTTTTTGCACGAATCTCAGCAATTATTTGTTCCGATTCCACGAGTTGATTATTCTGAATGAATAGCAAGCTTTCTGGCGGAATCGTTAAGTTTTGTACTTCATATTGATTATCAATAGTGACGTCTAAACTATTATGACATATATAAGCAGGGTGCCCATGACGGGTGCGGGTAGGAAAAACGAAATTTTCGTTGAATTCCATTTTTCCGGTGAACGGGGCTCGTATATGTTCTGCAATATCACCCGTAAATACCCCACCAGTATGAAAAGTCCTTAATGTTAGTTGAGTTCCCGGCTCTCCAATTGATTGGCCTGCAATAATGCCAACTGCTTCTCCTAATTCAATTAAGTTACTATGAGTAGTATTTCGACCATAACATAATTGACAAATACAAGATATACTTTTGCAAGTAAAAGGGGTTCGTATATATATTGGTTGTATTTGGAAATAATAGAATTGATTGGCAAGTTTAATCCCAATATCTTCATTGCGCGTGGCAATACATCTTCCCTTTATATATACATCATCTGCTAATACGCGCCCAATGAGTGTTTGTAAAACAAATTGATTTTTGATTGTTTCTTGATCTTGAATAAGATTTACAAAAAGACCTTGGATAGTACCACAATCTACTTTACGTACAACGAGGTGTTGTACTACTTCAACAAGTCTACGTGTGAGATATCCAGCATCTGCTGTTCGTATAGAAGTATCCACAACTCCTTTACGAGCACCGTAGCAGGAAATAATATATTCTGTTAAGGAAAGTCCTTCACGTAAATTTCCTTGAATGGGTAGATCAACAATTTTTCCTTGAGGATCTGACATTAATCCTCTCATACCTACTAATTGGTGAACTTGAGATATACTTCCTCTAGCTCCTGAAAAGGACATCATATGTACTGGATTAAGAGGATCAGTCATCTTAAAATTCGTATTCATTTCTCGTTTCAAATATTCACTGGTAGCATGCCATATCTCAATCAATTGACGTAATTTTTCCACTGCATGTACATTTCCATAATCATGATGTCTTTCCGAAGCAAACCCTTGTTGCTGCACATCTTGGATAAGCCATAGTTTAGCTGGTGTTGTTAAAAGATCATCAATTCCTAATGAAATAGCTGCATCGGTAGCTTGCTGGAAACCTAAAATCTTCAGTTGATCTAATACATGTGATGTATATGTCATTCCAAATTGATTTACAAATCTTTTAATAAGGTGCTTCATAACAAATTTATCCATCCCTTTATTAAAAAAGGGCACTTCAAAAGGAAAGGGTACTTTGAATTTAGGTTGTATCATAAGAATAAAATGGGTATTTTGAATTTAGGTTGTATCATAAGAATATAAATATCTCCATTTTGGATAAAATCTCCCCATTTTGGGTTGGGGAGTAGGAATCAGCAATGGGTTTAAGCTCCAAAGCTCCCTTAATCTTTATCTCTGCATCAATGAAAGGATCATAAGATTAATCACATTAAATTCTGAATAGTGACAGTTCTTGTCGGATATCATAAGTCCACAAGCCTTTTATAGCTTCTTCTATTTCTCGATTAAAACGAATACGACCAACGGTCGTTCGAATGTATTTATTAAGTATTTCCCCCATTCTACATTTTCTTATTCGAAAATGATCATAGATTTCGTAGAAGGTACCAAAAGATTCATATTGAACTTCGATAGGAAGTTCTCGATTTACTGAATTAATAATAGAGGTATCTATATCTCTCCTCCATCGGAGCCATAAAGGACTGTCTAAATCAATTTGTTTTTGTTCATAAGCTTTTAGCGCATCATCATAGCTATAAAACGAAGGTGAGACGATCTTATTTTTTGAATTATTCGGGTGGTATCTATTTTCATAAATGCCCTGGTTTTTTTGAATAGTTGATCTATAAAGTCCTAGAAGCATATCTTGAGTCGGTACACAAATAGGGTCTCCTATAGTTGGAGAGATAAGATTGAGATGAGAAAACATAAGTAAACGAGCTTCTACTTGAGCTTCCATAGATAAAGGTACGTGGACAGCCATCTGATCTCCGTCAAAGTCTGCATTAAATCCTGCACAAACCAATGGGTGTAACCGAATGGCACGTTCTTTTATTAAAATGGGTAGAAATGCTTGTATTCCTAATCTGTGTAAGGTGGGTGCTCGATTTAACAATATGGGATGTCTTTGGATAGTCTGTTTAAGTACGTTCCATATAATAGTTTTCCTATCTCGAATTAAAAATTTAGCAGTTCTTAGATTGGGAGCAATCTGTCGTTCAACTAGATCACGAATTAAAAATGCTTGAAAAAGTTCTATTGCGATTTCTCGGGGTAATCCACATTGATACAATGAGAGATGGGGACCTACCACAATAACAGAACGACCTGAATAATCGACCCGTTTTCCAAGTAAACTTTCACGAAATCTTCCTTCTTTCCCTTGGAGAAAATCTGAGAACGATTTATAAGGTCTATCCTTACTATCTTTCACCGGTTGCGCGCCTATACTGTTATCAAGAAGTGTATCTACAGCTTTTTGGACTAATTTCTTTTGATCAAACAATAAATTTGGTATTAGAAATGCACGAGTCCATTCTATGGATTCTAAAAGATTATTATTTCGACGGATAACTTTTAGATAAAGTTCATTGAGATCCGAAGTAATCACTCCACCTTCATTTAATTTATACATTGGCCTCAGGTCGGGAGGAAGAACTGGTAATAGGCATAAAACCATCCATTCTGGTTCTACATTTGTTTGAATAAAATATTGAGCAAATTTCATCCGTCGAACCAGGCGATCCTTTCTTCTTTGAAGTGAAAGAAGTTTTTTCTTGATACTATCATATAGTTTTTTCAAAGGAGAGTCTGGCTTCAAAAATTGGATTTTTGTCTCCCCCGACAAAAATAATATAGATATTTTCGTATCTAGTTCCTTCCATTCTATATATGAATGATCTATAATCATTTGCAGATCTAGACCAGCTAATTGTTCTTTGATAGCTTTTCCTCCAGTGGCAATTTCTCGATCTTGAAATAGCGCAAAATCCCAAGAGAGATAAGAAGCAATATCTTTTGCCCAAGATTTAGACTCATATTCACGAAGTTCTCCCTGAAATCGCAATAAAGTTGGCTTCTTAACTGTGGGCCTAGTAATAAAAACATTTGGATAGGTTTTTACAATCTTTTTTTCCCCCCCCTCAGAATCGGACATGAAAGTTTCCTCTCATCCGGCTCAAGTAACTATACCCAAATGGAAAGTGATTATGTATCATTATGCAAAAAATGTTTTTTGCTCTCTGATACAAACAATGTTTCCCGACGGTTTTCGTCTCCAAGTGATAAAACTAAATAGTTACTCTTTGCTCAAGTGCCAAGTGAATTCGATTATTGGTTTACAATTCGTATTATGACATAAATTATGTAATTAATGAGCAGTCTTCTCCCTTTTGAACGATACATTTCTTTGTGAAAGACCTTTCATTTATTTTGAAATTCATATGGGATTTACTTGTCTCTATCTCTTTATTAATTGATCCTGTAGGTTTCTGTTTTACTTCGATGGTTACAATACTATTTGAAGCATATGTGCGATGAATAGACTCCTATAACCATATTTTCTCTTTGGTCTAGAATAAAAATAAAATAGATTTTTGATTCCATTTTGTTTCTGTTTCTAATAAAAGAAGTATTTTTACGAAGTCCAATTAGCAATTTCAATTCAATATACAAATATTAACCCTAGATTCATTCCTCTTTATCAACATGGTTCTAATTCTGAGCTTCATGCCCCTCTTGCCGAGGGACGTGTCAGAGCTAAGGGCATCCCAATTAGATTGAATAGGATGACAGTTCCTATGGATCTGTATAATCGGAGCTTGTGATCAAGTCACACATCGCAGTATACTGGGTCTTCTAATTCTTTACGAGTTTTATCTAATAGATTCGCGATATAACTGGGACGTCGTTTGAAATACCAAATATGAACAACTGGGCATGCCAGTTTAATGTATCCCATTCGATATCTTCGAATTCGAGGATCAATAACAAGTTCAACTCCACATTGAGTACAAAAATTGGAGTCGTAGTTTTCCTTCTCATTTTCTATCATTGGCGGTTTTACACAAGCACAAACTCCCCTTTTCTTAGGTCCAAATATCCTTTCACAAAGTAATCCATCTCTTATTGGTTCATAAGTTCTATAATCTAAAATCTGTTCTGCAGTCACTTGTCCGACTCTTTCTCCATTAGGTAATATTCTTTCAGACCAAGCGAGAATCTGCTCGGGAGAAACTAATCCAATTTGAAGTTGTTCGTGTTTATTCTGGTCATTCATAAAAAATAAATTTTGATTCATTTTGATCAAACTTCCTTCTTATCTATCTGAAAGTCTATCTCAGATAGAATAGTATGATTCAATTCTAGAGCTAAAGATCGTAGTTCTCGACTGAGCAATCGGAAAGATTCTGTAAAAGTGGTAGGTTTCGGCATTGGTTCTCCGTTGAAAATGGCACCAAATATTTTTTCACGAGTGTCCATATGATCAGATTTTAAAGTAAGTATCTCGTGTAAAATATAAGCAACACCAAAACCTTCTAGAGCCCAAACTTCCATTTCTCCTACTCGTTGTCCTCCTCTGGAGGATTTTCCTTTTAGAGGTTGTTGTGTAACCAACGCATAAGGTCCACGGGAACGTGCATGAATTTTGTCGTCAACTTGATGGCACAATTTCGATATATAAGCTATTCCTATTGTAACAGGTTGTTCAAAAACCTTTCCTGTTCTTCCATCAATTAATCTATGTTTTCCAGGATTATCAGTTTCAAATACCCATGGATTAGCTGTTTGCTCGCTAGCTTTATAAAGCTCAGAAAACACTAGTTTTCTAGAAGCTTCTCGCTCGTACCTTTCGTCAAAAGGTGGAAGTCTATAATGTTTGTTCATTAGTTTTCCTGCTAAACCAAGTAAACATTCAAAGATCTGTCCTACATTCATTCGTGAAGGTACCCCTAATGGATTTAATACCATGTCCACTGGTGTTCCATTTTGTAAATAAGGCATATCTTGCCTGGGCAAAATTTTTGAAATAATACCTTTATTACCATGCCTTCCCGCTACTTTATCACCCACTTGTATTTTACGTTTTTGTAAAATATATACATGAACTTTTTCTACAATATCGCCGAGATAATCGTCTTCCTCCTCCTCGAACTCCTGAAAGCATCTCACATCGATAACTCGACCTTTTACACCTTTAGGGACTCTAAAACAATTTTCTTTTCCAGTAGGTGCCTTAATATCAAATAAAGCTTGTAATAATTTTCCTTCTGGAGTATTTATTAGTGAGTCTTCTTCTGCTTCCAGTATTAATTTACCTACTAATATATCACCTGTTTCTATCCAAGATCCTATCATTACAATGCCGTTTTCGTCCAGATGACGGAGTAAGTAAGCATTTAAATGAGGTATTTCTCTAGTTATTACTTCAGGGCCCTGGTCCGTAAAATAAACTCCAATTTCGTATCTTACGATCTGAAAAGAAGTAAAAATGTCTTCATATACCAGACGTTCACTAATAAGTATTGCATCTTCAAAATTGTATCCTTCCCATGGCATATAGGCCACTAAAATGTTTTTTCCCAAAGAAAGTTCTCCCCCTGCTGTAGCTGCACTGTCCGCTATAATTTGTCCCCTCTTTACATATTCCCCTTGGCGAACTCGGGGTTTTTGATGTATACAAGTATCACTATTAGAACGTTGATATAGAATCAATTCTGTTTCTATATTGTCTCGAGCAACAGATGAAGTGATTATTATATTTTCACCATCAATATACTTTATTTTTCCCCCTTGCTTGGCTATAGCTACACTTCCTGAATCTAGAGCTACTTGACCCTCCAATCCAGTTCCAACAATACACTTCTCAGGTTGAACAAGTGGAAGTGCTTGACGCTGCATATTAGAACCCATTAAAGCACGATTCGCATCATTATGTTCGATAAAAGGAATAAGGCAAACTCCAACGGAAAAATATTGGGAAGGGAAGATACTTCTGAAATGAATTTGGTCCCATGCAAAAAATAAAAATTCTTGTTGAAATCGAGCTGCAGTCAATTGTTCCTCTGGAACCCCTTGATTTAATGCCAGAGAATTTCCTATAGCTATCCGATAGTATTCATCTTCTCCCGGTAATAGATAAACCATATGGTCTTTGTTCGATCTATCAGATAGCCTATAGAATGGGCTTTGTAAAGAGCCGTAATGACCAAGCGTTGCATAAATAGATAACGATCCAATAAGCCCAACATTTATTCCTTCGGATGTCGTAATCGGACAAATACGTCCATAATGACTAGGATGAATATCCCGTGTACGAAAAGTAGACGTTCGACTTGTCAATCCTCCAGGGCCCAAAGAGCTCACTTTTCGACTATGAACTATTTCTGCCAACGGATTAGTTTGATCCAAAAATTGTGATAAGGGATGTAACCCAAAAAAACTACGAAAAGTATCCGTTAATGAAATGAAATTTTCCAATTTAATAAGAGTTATTCTCTTTTTAGCATTGATTGATACAGGTAATATAGTTTTTTCAACTGCTTCTCTGAAATCATATAGAGCTAATCGTAATTGCTCTTGTAATAAATCTGCTACAGAACGAATATATCGATTTTGTAAGTGATCTATATCATCGGGTGTACCTGCTCCAAATTGCACTTTGATAAGGTAATCCACAGCAGCCAATATATCGTGCGGTAATAATAAAATTTCGTTCTCGGGTATATCAAGACTTAGTTTTTTATTCAGATTTCGTCGACCAATCTTTCCTAATAAACATTTCGTTCGAAAAAATGTTGTTACTTTTTCATATATAGACTCAAAATCCAATTCTTCTTCTTCTTCTTCTCCTTCTTCTTCTTCTTCTCCTTCTTCTTCTCCTTCTTCTTCATTTTCGTCACTTATGTAAAGTTTTTTATAAAGTTTCAAAATAGCTTTGCGCTTCCCGCCATACCAATCGTACTTGTATGTATAATACTCCTCTGAATATTGGAAAAATGCTTTAACATTCTTATAGTTAAAAATATCTTCGGAATTTAGACCCATAGCCAATAAAAAAAGTAAAACAGATATTTTTTTTTTGTTTATACGAATCCATATCTTTTCTTTTTTTTTATTAAGCTCTAATCTTGATCTTCCTCCCCAATCTGAAATTATTGTGCCAATCCAGATAATGTTTCCCGACGGTTTTCGTTCCCAAGTGTAATAAATACCGGGACTTCTTACTATTTGATTGACCACGACTCTGTAATTTCCAGTTATTACAAAAGTTCCTTTAGAATTCATCAAAGGAATATCTCCCAGATATAAAATCTGGTCCTGTATTTCACAAGTTTTCTTAGTTTTCTTAATCAATCTTGCTGGTACATATAATTGACAGTTATATGTAAGAGACATATATACAGCATCTCTCTCTTTAATGAAAGGTTCTGTTAGTTTATATTCAGAACCAAAAAGAATAATTTTTATCTTTTTATTTGAGCTTTCAATTTTTGAAAAGTTATTGATTTCTTCTATTAAGCCTTGATTGATAAAACGAAAAAATCCTTCAAGTTGTATTTTACCAAATTGGGGAATTGTAAATATTCCTTTATTTTCTTCTAATCGCATTGGATGTTTGCTATCCTATTATATATATATAGTAAATTTTATATTTCGATATTTTATTCCCCATTAATCTAGACGAATAAATTCGACAAAAAATTGACATGTTTTGTTCACTATATCAAAAAAAGTAAAAAACAAAAAAAGAAGCTATTTTGCTTTTATTATTAAAATATGATATATGACGTAAATATTTCTATAGTTGTAAATTCTCTAGTTATTGACAGACAAAAGTGGATTTAGTATACTAATTGGGTACTCTAAATTCCTATTCTATACTAGAGGCAGGAACTTAAATTCCTAACCGATATTAATAGGTTATAGGTTCCATTTCAATAAGATAATTGAAAATCAATCCCTCTTTTTTCCTATTGGAAAAGTCTCAATTATTAGACCTGGGGACTATAAATTGGTTATACGGCATATTCGAGTGATAAACAAGAATACGTGAAATACCTTACATATCATCTCCGATAAATAAAGCAAAATTTTCCCTTAGGATAAACTAGATATGGGGATGGCGACATAGCCAAGTGGTAAGGCAGGGGACTGCAAATCCTCGATCCCCAGTTCAAATCTGGGTGTCGCCTTGGTAGTCTAAACAAATAGAAAAGTCTCTATTTGTATCCATGTCTTTTGGAGACAACTTGTGTAGCTTCAGGTGCTATTGCTAATATAGCAAATAAAATTCAATTTTATCGTTAATGTCTGATCTGATAGGTAGTTTATAGTAATTAGTTACAATAAAAAATTTTGAGAAGCCTCTACTATTGGCTCATCCTTTCAGAATAGGAAGGTAGAAGATTTCCACTTTGCACTATTTTGAATAGTTCCATTATCATCAAGAATCAATAATGATATTATTTTTTTTTTTACTTTTTTTTTTCAGTTTTTATAAAGAGAGGGATTCGTATGGATATAGTCGGTATCGCTTGGGCTGCTCTAATGGTAGTCTTTACTTTTTCTCTTTCACTCGTAGTATGGGGTAGAAGTGGAATTTAATAGAATTTGAATAGTCCTTCTGTTTTTAATCGTTCTGTTAAAAACAAATAAACAATGATTATTACGATGATTAAATCATTACTATCATTAATTATTTATCTATCGTTAAATTATCAACGAGATGATTAATAAATATCAAATTGATCATGTTAGAAATAAAATTCTACTTCATATTTTCTAAATATGAAGTAGAATTTTATATAGCGAACCATACTATTTTTAACTATACATCTGTTAAAGCATATGGAGCATTATTGCTCTGTCTTTTCCATATAAATTTTTTGCCTTTACGATTTACAATTTTGTATATTACTATGGAATAGTAAACAATGCGTATTCGTATTATAAATATTTTTGAAAATATTATTCAAATCAAAAATAACACCTATGTTTTTATTTACATAAATTTTTCCAGAGATATGTAAGAAATTATGTCTAGTTCCCACGAGACAAATTAGAATTTAGATCTACTTATCCAAAATATGTATATAAGTGGTACAAACGACAATTTTTTTCTTTTGTAACTACTTCTTTTCAAAAAAAATCTACTGACCGCTATTACTTTTTTATAGTTACGATTTAGACTAATTCTAGATTCTAAGTAATCACTCTAGTTCACTTTGAGGCTTCGTTTGTGCGTAAATGACGATTAGAAAAGCAGTGGGCACTGCAATGAATAATAGAATAGCAATAAATGCAACGTTATTTACTTCCATGATTGATTTTCGCTTCGTTTTAAAATAACTTGAGATTTGATCTCATAGAGTATCTCTCTTTTTTTTTTTTCTTTCTCAAGGAAAAAAAAGATTGCGAATCTAATAATTCGGCGAATCCACACACAAAATGTGTAAAAAAAGATGTCAAATCTATTCTACTCTATTTTCCTTTTTTGCTCTTGTTTGGGGTAGGAATTGCTCAAACAATTGTTCAATTTATTGAATCGGGACTGACGGGGCTCGAACCCGCAACTTCCGTCTTGACAGGGCGGTACTCTAACCAATTGAACTACAATCCCACTAGGTACAGTTTATTGACTAAACTGTCATAAAAAAAACTGTGCGTGCCGGGTCGTATTTTGTAAAACTTTTTTCTTTCAAATATATATGTCAAAAGTATCTGTTCGTTCCGATTCTTTCTCATATACAGTATAGGATTAGAGGGTAGGGGATTCAAAAACCAATTACCTTTCTTATCTGATAGATAAATATCTATCTCAATCTATCAAGTTGGTATTGGGCCGAGCTGGATTTGAACCAGCGTAGGCATATTGCCAACGAATTTACAGTCCGTCCCCATTAGCCACTCGGGCATCGACCCAGGAAAAAATGGGAAATTGATTATAGTACCTAATTAGGTACTATAATGACTTTCCTAGCCTACTACCCCTAGGGGAAATCGAATCCCCGTTGCCTCCTTGAAAGAGAGATGTCCTGGGCCACTAGACGATAGGGGCCTACTTATTGTTATAATATTCAAATCCCTAGGAATTTGTCAATATAAAAGAATCTTTCTTCATATTTCATTATTGAATATTCTTCTTGTGTTGTCAGGATCGACAATATAACTATATTCAATTAATTGAGTTCTATTATTGACCCCATTATTTGGAATCTATCGAATATGTAATAGACTTCTCCATTGGTAATGAAATGGTCAAAAGCCCTTTTAACTCAGGGGTAGAGTAACGCCATGGTAAGGCGTAAGTCATCGGTTCAAGCCCGATAAAGGGCTCTTGCTTGCAATAAAGCCCAGTTGTTATTTTTAAGATTTATTTGATTAAGACAAAAAAGCTGCAATATACCTTTTTTTTATAACGAAATAAAACATGCTAATATTAATTGAGGACAACATATATAATTTTTTTTAGATAGAACTTTTTTTCTTGTATCTCGCTACTAATAAAACGAGGAATAGTATAAGATTAGGCATTAATAATACTTCACTTTCATATTTTTCATTGAAGAATTACTAATTTCAATTAGTACGTATTACTTTAAAACTATAATAAAAATGAGAAGTAAGTGAACCTAACCCATTGACTGATTAATAATATAACTTATTCTTATATTGAAAATTGAGGTAGATTTTGAAAATGAACCTTCAATCAATTGAAATTATTAAAATACTCTCATATTTGATTGTTAATTGGATATTCTGTCGAATGATTTTTTTATTTCCAAAAAAATGGATATGTAAGTCTGAATTTTAGATGGAAGTATTTTCCTTTTATCTTTAAAAGCATAATTCGATTATGATGTACCAAACATTCTTACTATGTTTGTACAAGACATTTTATCTCGGTCATTCTACCAGTGGAAAATAGATTGGAATTGAGAAAAAAAAAGATAAGAAAAAAAATGAAATAGAAACAACTTCGAATTTTCATGCATTTACTATATATAAGTAATTCGGTTTCAATATAAAACCCGTGCCAATAAAGAATCTTCGAAACCCGATTTATTGAAAGGGATGATGGATGAAAAATTGTCCATAAATATTTCAATATAAAAAAGTGTATACCCTTTGATTCTATCGAATAGGGTGTTCGGAAAAGGTTGAAATAGTTAAATAGGAGGATTACTATGACTATAGCCCTTGGAAAGTCTTCCAAAGAGGAACAAACTTTATTTGATATTATGGATGACTGGCTACGCAGAGACCGTTTTGTTTTTGTGGGTTGGTCCGGTTTATTGCTTTTTCCTTGTGCTTATTTTGCACTAGGCGGATGGTTCACGGGCACAACTTTTGTGACTTCGTGGTATACTCACGGATTGGCCAGTTCCTATTTGGAAGGTTGTAATTTTTTAACTGCTGCAGTTTCTACGCCTGCTAATAGTTTGGCACATTCTTTGCTGCTATTATGGGGTCCTGAAGCACAAGGAGATTTTACTCGCTGGTGTCAATTAGGTGGTCTATGGACTTTCGTTGCTCTTCATGGTGCTTTTGGTCTAATAGGCTTTATGTTACGCCAATTTGAACTTGCTCGATCTGTGCAATTACGACCTTATAATGCAATTGCGTTCTCTGCTCCGATTGCTGTTTTTGTTTCCGTATTCTTGATCTATCCATTAGGTCAGTCTGGTTGGTTTTTTGCGCCTAGTTTTGGCGTAGCAGCTATTTTCCGATTTATCCTCTTTTTTCAAGGTTTTCATAATTGGACCTTGAATCCATTTCATATGATGGGAGTTGCCGGAGTATTGGGTGCTGCTCTTCTATGTGCTATTCACGGTGCTACCGTAGAAAATACTTTATTTGAAGACGGTGATGGTGCAAATACATTCCGTGCTTTTAACCCAACTCAAGCCGAAGAGACTTATTCTATGGTCACTGCGAATCGTTTCTGGTCCCAAATTTTTGGGGTTGCTTTTTCCAATAAACGTTGGTTACATTTCTTCATGTTATTTGTGCCGGTGACCGGTTTATGGATGAGTGCCATTGGAGTAGTTGGCCTAGCTCTAAACTTACGTGCTTATGATTTTGTTTCCCAGGAGATTCGTGCAGCAGAAGATCCTGAATTTGAGACTTTTTATACAAAAAATATTCTTTTGAACGAAGGTATTCGTGCTTGGATGGCGGCTCAGGATCAGCCTCATGAAAATCTTATATTCCCTGAGGAGGTTCTACCCCGTGGAAACGCTCTTTAATGGAACTCTAACTTTAGCTGGTCGTGACCAAGAAACCACTGGTTTCGCTTGGTGGGCTGGTAATGCTCGACTTATTAATTTGTCAGGCAAATTACTTGGAGCTCATGTGGCTCATGCCGGATTAATTGTATTCTGGGCTGGAGCAATGAATTTATTTGAGGTGGCTCATTTTGTACCAGAAAAACCTATGTATGAACAAGGATTGATTTTACTTCCCCATCTAGCTACTCTAGGATGGGGAGTCGGTCCTGGTGGGGAAATTGTGGACACTTTTCCCTATTTTGTATCCGGGGTACTTCACTTAATTTCTTCTGCAGTTTTAGGCTTCGGTGGTATTTATCACGCACTAATTGGACCCGAAACTTTAGAAGAATCTTTTCCATTTTTTGGTTATGTATGGAAAGATAGGAACAAAATGACCACAATTTTAGGTATTCACCTAATCTTGCTAGGTGTTGGTGCTTTTCTCCTAGTGTTTAAGGCTTTGTATTTTGGTGGCATATATGATACCTGGGCTCCCGGCGGTGGAGATATAAGAAAAATTACGAACCTTACGCTTAACCCAAGTACTATATTTGGTTATTTACTAAAATCCCCTTTTGGAGGGGAGGGATGGATTGTTAGTGTGGACAATCTAGAAGATCTAATTGGAGGACATGTGTGGTTAGGTTCCATTTGTATCTTCGGTGGTATCTGGCACATCTTAACAAAACCTTTTGCGTGGGCTCGCCGTGCATTTGTATGGTCCGGAGAAGCTTACTTATCTTATAGTTTGGCAGCTCTCTCTGTCTTTGGTGTCATTGCTTGTTGTTTTGTTTGGTTTAACAATACAGCTTATCCCAGTGAATTCTATGGACCTACCGGCCCAGAGGCCTCTCAAGCACAAGCATTTACTTTTCTAGTTAGAGACCAGCGTCTTGGAGCTAGTGTGGGGTCTGCCCAAGGGCCCACTGGTTTAGGTAAATATCTTATGCGTTCTCCTACTGGAGAAATTATTTTTGGAGGGGAAACGATGCGTTTTTGGGATCTTCGTGCTCCCTGGTTGGAACCTTTAAGGGGTCCTAATGGTTTGGACCTGAGTAAGCTGAAAAAAGACATACAACCTTGGCAAGAACGACGTTCAGCAGAATATATGACTCATGCTCCTTTAGGTTCTTTAAATTCTGTGGGTGGTGTAGCTACCGAAATTAATGCGGTCAATTATGTCTCACCTCGAAGTTGGTTAGCCACTTCTCATTTTGTTCTAGGATTTTTCTTTTTCGTAGGTCATTTGTGGCATGCAGGAAGAGCTCGTGCAGCTGCAGCAGGATTTGAGAAAGGAATTGATCGTGATTTTGAACCTGTTCTTTCCATGACCCCTCTTAATTAAACCAGAGAAAAAACTCTAAATATCTAATTTCTTTTTAGATATTATAAAGATAGTTATATCCTTTGCCATTATTCTTCCAACTGAATCCTTGTTGCTCGGCTATACTATTAATATAATTAATATAGCCGAGCATTTTTTTTGGTACTGAACTAAGTTCTATCTAGGATTTTATTTTTTCATAAGCTAGGTTCAATTGTTCGATCAACAAAAGGAGAGAGAGGGATTCGAACCCTCGATAGTTTTTAACTATACCGGTTTTCAAGACCAGAGCCATCAACCACTCGGCCATCTCTCCCCAATGAGCATAACTCATTTTATCCCGACAGATAATACCTGTCTATAGGGCTAATAGTTATATTATATATTCTATATACACTATATAACTATTATGATGATAAAAATAAAATTTGCTTATTCTTTCTTTATAACTCGAAATTCGAAAATTTCGATTCATTTATGATAAAATAAAAATCCGTAGTGCATTTTAATTAAAAAGACCGGATAGGGATCGAATGGTATAGCCTTTTGAATCTGTTGGAAGCTTTTAAGATTACAATCATGACTATTGCGTTCCAATCGTCTGTGTTTGCATTAATTGCAATTTCAATTCTACTAGTGATTGGTGTACCTGTCGCACTTGCCTCTCCTAATGGCTGGTCAAGTAAAAAAAATGTACTATTTTCAGGTGTATCATTATGGATTGGATTAGTCTTTTTAGTAGGTATTCTAAATTCTTTCATATCTTAAGATATATTGATCTTTTTATCCTTCCTCCCCCTGGGCCTAAATTAATTCACAAAGGAATTTAATTTACGAGAAATAAAAAACCAGGTAATGAAAGTGCTCAAGGGAGAGGTTATTATTAATATGATTGATAATTTATCAATAAGCCTATTGAAATAGGAAAATTGACCTCCATAGAATGGTAATATATGGGTATATATTATACCCATATAACGAGTCAAATGCGGGTATGGTTGAATGGTATAATTTCTCCTTGCCAAGGAGGAGATGCGGGTTCGATTCCCGCTACCCGCCTATCTGTAGAATAGAAAGTTATCGTATTGGTTTAGTCGTATTTGTATCGTATTTATACATACAGCCAAGATATATGAAATTTATTGTGTCTTTGCGGAGACGGGATTTGAACCCATGACTTCAAGGTTATGAGCCTTGCGAGCTACCAAACTGCTCTACTCCGCGTTATCCCTTCATATTAACCTTTCTTATAATACCATTAAAATGGGTACATCGAGCAATCCCTTGGGTATGCTATTCTCCCTCCCTTATATAGGGAGGGACTTTTATATCATAACAATAACTTTAAATAATTCTTTTCTTTACCCTACCAACTCGATTTTGTTACCCCAGCCAACAAACATGCGTGAGCCATTTCACGAATTATATATCCGGATAATTCAAAGTCTCTATAATTGGCTCTGGGTCTTCCAGTCTTCAAACAACGTCGGCGAAGACGTGTAGGTGCACTATTACGCGGTAGAGATTGTAATTTTCTATAAATTTCCAATTTTTCATCCAGTGATGAGACTTCGCTCATCTCTTTTTTCAAAGATTGGCGAAGCAAATTATATTTCCTTTCCAATCTTTGTTTCTTTTTCTCTCTTTGAATGAGACTTTTTCTTGCCATAAGGATTCAGCTACTTTATATAAAGAATATAGATCAAATTTGAGATGGAGAAGTATTACGTGGATTACTCCTTCTTTTTATACACAGAGATTAGATTGAAAAATCTAAAAACTGCGTATAAAAAGAATTAACCGAATTTACCTGATGTAGAGGCGATTAAGAAAGCTGCATAGGTGAATATATAGCCTACAGAAAAGTGAGCTAATCCAACTAATCGTGCTTGAACAATGGAAAGAGCTACCGGCTTATCTCTCCATCGAACTAAATTAGCCAGAGGTGTGCGTTCATGAGCCCATGCAAGAGTTTCAATCAGTTCTTGCCAATATCCACGCCAAGAAATAAGAAACATAAATCCAGTAGCCCAAACAAGATGTCCAAATAAGAACATCCACGCCCAAACAGATAAACTGTTCATACCAAAAGGATTGTATCCATTAATTAGTTGTGAAGAATTTAACCAAAGATAATCTCTTAACCACCCCATTAAATAAGTGGAAGACTCATTAAATTGAGCTACATTTCCCTGCCATAAGGTTATATGTTTCCAATGCCAATAGAAAGTAACCCATCCAATGGTATTCAACATCCAGAAAACTGCTAAATAAAAAGCATCCCAGGCCGAAATATCGCAAGTACCGCCCCGCCCCGGACCATCGCAAGGAAAACTATAACCAAATTCTTTCTTATCAGGCATTAGCTTAGAACCGCGCGCATCTAAAGCACCTTTTACTAAAATCAATGTAGTCGTATGCAAACCTAGAGCAATAGCATGATGAACCAAAAAGTCTCCGGGACCAATTGTTAAGAAGAGTGAATTTTTATTATCGTTAATAGCATTCAACCAACCGGGTAACCATAAGCTTTTTCCGGCATTGAATGCTGGATCATTTGCTGAAGATAAGAGCACATCAAAGCCATATAAGGCTTTACCATGAGCAGATTGTATCCATTGAGCAAATATAGGCTCAATCAAGATTTGCTTTTCTGGAGTACCAAAAGCGAGCATAACATCGTTATGAACATAAAGTCCCAAGGTATGAAAACCTAGGAATAAACTAACCCAACTCAAATGAGATATTATGGCTTCCTTATGCTCCAACATTCTCGCCAATACATTATCCTTATTTTGTTCTGGATTATAATCTCTAATGAGAAATATAGCTCCATGAGCAAATGCCCCCGTCATAATGAATCCGGCAATGTATTGATGATGAGTATACAAAGCAGCTTGAGTAGTAAAATCTTGTGCTATGAATGCATAGGCAGGCAAAGAATACATGTGTTGAGCTACTAAAGAAGTAACAACTCCCAAAGAAGCTAGAGCAAGACCTAATTGAAAGTGAAGAGAGTTATTGATTGTGTTGTAAAGACCCTTATGCCCGCGTCCTAATAAGCCTCCCGGAGGAACATGTGCTTCTAAAATATCTTTTATGCTGTGTCCAATCCCAAAGTTGGTTCTATACATATGACCAGCAATGAAAAACACAAATGCAATAGCTAAATGATGATGCGCGATATCAGTTAGCCACAAACTTTGAGTTTGTGGATGGAATCCCCCGAGAAGAGTTAGAATAGCAGTTCCCGCCCCTTTAGCGGTACCAAATAAATGACTGCTGGAATCAGGATTTTGAGCATAAAGATTCCACTGACCTGTAAAAAGTGGTTCCAACCCTTGGGGATGTGGTACTATATCTAAAAAATTATCCCACCTTATGTGCTCTCCTCTTGATTCAGGAATAGCCACATGAACTAAATGCCCCGTCCAAGCCAAAGAGCTGACTCCGAAGAGCCCTGATAAATGATGATTTAGACGAGACTCGGCATTTTTAAACCATGAAACACTTGGTTTCCATTGAGGTTGTAGATGCAACCAACCCGCTGTTAAAAAGAGAGCAGAAAGAAATAGCAAGAAAAGAGCTCCAATATAAAGATCTTCATTAGTGCGTAAACCAATTGTATACCACCACTGATAAACACCGGAATAAGCAATATTTACTGGACCGGGAGCACCTCCTCGGGTAAAGGCTTCTACGGCCGGTTGACCAAAATGAGGATCCCAAATTGCATGAGCAATAGGTCTTATATGTAAGGGGTCGTGGACCCATGCTTCGAAATTGCCTTGCCAAGCTACGTGGAATAAATTACCAGAGGTCCACAGAAAGATTATAGCTAACTGACCAAAGTGAGAAGCAAAAATCTTTTGATAAAGGCGCTCTTCGGTAATATCATCATGACTCTCAAAGTCATGTGCAGTAGCAATACCAAACCAAATACGACGAGTAGTTGGGTCCTGGGCCAAGCCTTGGCTGAACTTTGGAAATCTTGATGCCATAATGCTTTATCCTCCTAGCCATTATCCTACTGCAATAATTCTTGCTAAGAAGAACGCCCATGTTGTGGCAATTCCACCCAGAAGGTAATGAGCTACTCCTACAGCGCGTCCTTGAACAATACTCAAGGCTCTTGGCTGGATAGCAGGAGCAACTTTTAATTTATTATGGGCCCAAACAATAGATTCAATAAGTTCTTGCCAATATCCACGGCCACTAAATAGGAACATTAAACTAAAGGCCCAAACAAAATGAGCACCTAAGAATAAAAGACCATATGCAGATAATGAAGAACCGTAAGATTGGATTACTTGAGAAGCTTGTGCCCATAGAAAGTCACGGAGCCACCCGTTAATTGTAACGGAACTCTGCGCAAAGTTTCCTCCTGTAATATGAGTTACCACTCCCTGATCACTTATACTACCCCAAACATCGGACTGCATTTTCCAACTAAAATGAAATATTACTACCGAAATTGCATTGTACATCCAGAATAACCCTAAGAAGACATGATCCCAGGCAGATACTTGGCATGTTCCTCCTCTACCGGGCCCATCGCAAGGAAAACGAAAACCAAGATTCGCTTTATCGGGTATTAAACGAGAACTGCGAGCAAATAAAACACCTTTAAGTAATATTAATACAGTCACATGGATAGTAAATGCATGAATATGGTGCACTAAAAAATCCGCAGTTCCTAATGGAATAGGCAACAAGGCCACTTTGGCACCTACTGCTATCAAATCACCACCTCCCCAGGTTAAGCTGGTACTTGCTGTTGCATCAGGAGCTGTCAAACTGGGTGCTAAAGCATGAGTGTTTTGTATCCATTGAGCAAAGATAGGTTGTAATTGGATAGCAGTATCTGAAAACATATCTTTAGGACGTCCTAAAGCACTCATAGTATCATTATGAATATATAGACCAAAACTATGGAAACCTAAGAAAATACATACCCAGTTGAGGTGTGATACAATTGCATCACGATGTCTCAGAACACGGTCTAAAAGATTGTTGTACTGAGTAGTCGGATCATAGTCTCTTACCATAAAAATAGCTGCATGTGCAGCAGCGCCAACTATGAGAAATCCACCAATCCACATATGGTGCGTGAACAGAGATAGTTGGGTACCATAGTCAGTAGCTAGATATGGATAGGGAGGCATAGAATACATATGATGAGCTACGACAATAGTTAAAGACCCTAACATAGCTAGGTTAAGAGCTAATTGAGCATGCCATGAAGTAGTTAAGATCTCGTAAAGACCTCTATGTCCTTCCCCTGTAAATGGACCTTTATGAGCCTCCAAAATATCCTTGAGGTTATGACCAATAACCCAATTGGTTTTATACATATGACCAGCGATTATAAAAAGAACTGCAATAGCCAAATGGTGGTGTGCAGTATCGGTCAGCCACAGACCCCCCGTTACTGGGTTGAGCCCTCCACGAAAAGTCAAAAATTCTGAATATTTTGACCAATTCAGAGTGAAAAATGGGGTCAATCCCTCAGCGAAACTGGGATAAAGTTGAGCTAAAAGCTCACGATTTAAAATAAATTCATGAGGAAGCGGTATCTCTTTAGGGTCCACTCCAGCATCTAAGAGTTGATTAATAGGTAAAGAAACGTGTATTTGGTGTCCTGCCCAAGATAGAGAGCCAAGTCCTAGTAACCCTGCTAAATGGTGGTTCAACATGGATTCTACATCTTGGAACCAAGCCAATTTTGGAGCAGCTTTGTGATAATGGAACCAACCAGCAAAAAGCATTAACGCTGCAAAGATCAATGCACCAATTGCGGTGCAATAAAGTTGCAATTCACTAGTTATTCCGGATGCTCGCCAAATTTGGAAGAACCCAGAGGTGATTTGTATTCCTCGAAAACCTCCACCCACATCTCCATTCAAAATTTCTTGGCCTACTATCGGCCAAACTACCTGAGCACTGGGTTTAATGTGAGTAGGATCGCCTAGCCATGCTTCATAATTGGAGAAACGAGCACCGTGAAAGTACATCCCACTTAGCCAAATAAATATGATGGCTAATTGACCAAAATGAGCACTAAATACTTTGCGAGAGATCTCTTCCAAATCATTGGTATGGCTATCAAAATCATGAGCATCAGCATGTAAGTTCCAGATCCAGGTGGTAGTATTGGGTCCCTTAGCTAGTGTCTTTGAGAAATGACCAGGTTTAGCCCATTTTTCAAATGAGGTTTTAACAGGGTCCCTCTCCACTATGATCTTTACTTCTTCCGGTGAACGAATGGTCATTGAGTTCTCCTCTTTCCAGACGAGACATGAGAAAAAACCCGCCGAATTCAAAAAAAAAAAAAGGAAAAAATGACTATATATTCTAAACTCGTCCCTCTCTTTATTTATTTCCCAGTTTAGAACTGGAGCGACTATGATACGGAAGTCGATTTGAGGCAGATGTTCAAATTTATTATGACATATCCAATAGGTGCTTAATGGACCGTTACGAGATATAAAACTTTTTCGCCCAGTGGTAAGGTATATAAATATGATACAATCATTATTTTCATATCCAGATTTATTTATCCATATCTCTGGACCCATATGTTATAGATCACTTTTATGATTCAAAAGAACTTTGAATTGATGAATATTAATTAATCTTTCATAAATTCTATTTATGAAAGATATTTACTCATATTAAAAATATTTTTTAACAATCCATAGATTGTATTCTTTGTTCTATTTTCTATTTTTTCATAATGATTATGCAATAAGAGAAGCTAATTCGTTCGAATAGCATAATAAATTTCATCATCTTGATATAGGGGAGATTTTCATTCTCGAAAACGTCCTGTAATCTTTAACCAATTTTGTGCTTCGATATAATTGCTTGGAGCAAGTGCTATAGCTTGCTTCCAATATTCAGCAGCTTGATCAAACCAAGCTTCCGCAATTTCAGGATCTCCCTGTTGAATGGCCTGTTCTCCTCGGTCGGGATAGAGTAACTTCTAAAAGTTTTCTTCCCTTAGAACCGTACTTGAGAGTTTCCTACCTCATACGGCTCAATTAACTATTCTTTAGTCCTTGTACCCAAACTTCCAAAATAGGGTAGGTAAATACGTTCAGCTTAATCGAAAGAACAGAATGGGTCAATGACATGAGTTTCAAACTTCACTTTCGATAAATGATTAGGTTTTATCTTTTCTCCCACCGTAAAAAGATGAAGTATTAGAAATAAAGAGGTCTACTTCAGATTATCCAGATAAAAATCTTTTTAAGAGGTAACTATCTATGTTCTATATATAAATTTTTGAAATAATACTTTCCTGGTAGGAAAGTATTACTTCACGTCTTTAGGATCTGATGCTACACCGCTGCTCAATAACCTAGTAAATCAACTCTACTACATAAATAGATTCCTTATTTTTGCCCATGAGCAGATTTGATCGTATCAGCCCGAACTTTCAATAATTGATCTTTATGGTGCTTTCTCCATCAATTGAATTGATTTTATTTTATCCATGGACTATCCAGGCTATATTTACCCATTCATATTTGGGCTCCTATGAGGGGTATTCTTTTGACTACAGCTGATAAAAAACCGTTGTTTTGGACGGTGCATATGTAGAAAGCCTCTTTTTTTTTCGTACTAAACGAATTCATTCTATAGTACAGATAGCCGCACGTAATGACAGATCAAGGCCGTGTTATTAAGAGCTTGTGGTAAAGACGGGTTTCGTTCTAATGCCTGGAAATAATATTCTAAAGCCTTAGTATGTTCCCCATTACTTGTGTGGATAAGACCTATATTATACAATATATAACTTCGGTCATAGGGGTCAATTTCCGGTCGCATGGCTTCATAATAATTTTGTAAAGCTTCCGCATATTCCCCTTCGGATTGAGCTGACATTCGTTACGGTCGTTCATTCAATTGAAATGATCTCCGCTTCAAAACCGTACATGAGAATTGAACCTCATACGGCTCCTCCTTTTTTTACAGAATAAGGAAAGTAATCAATTCAATTGACAAGAAAAAAGATTTTCCTTATATTATGAATTAGCAGGAACTAGTGTATTTCCAATGAATCTCTAGCTATCCTTCTTGCAAAGATTTTTTTATTATTTTATAATCAAATAATAAAGTATTTTAGCTTAGCACTACAAACATAACCTCTAACAATTTCTTTGTCCTTAACGCATTGTATTTTACGGGAATTATTCACTCCAACAGTCTCCGATGGTTCTAGCGGTATCCGAAATACAAACGAGATGGATGTTTGTTGCCTCAACCATTCTAACTAGCCCTTAATAAAAATAAAAAAATGTATTATATATTCTTATTTTTTTATTATAACGAAGCATTTGTGTTGTCGATTTTAACGCGTAGTGCTTTTTCCCTTATGCACACCTATCATATAGATTTGACCATTAACATCTATGTAATAGATATAACCTTTCGCTTAATACTAGAATCTCAGAAGATCAAAGCATCTAAGGCTGCATAAATCGGGGATACACGACAGAAAGAATTGTTCTATTTCTAAAACTCACCTTCACTAAACGTCAGTTTTAACTTTTAATAAATAGAAAACAAAAGTAGAAAGAAAAAAAAGTCAAATCACACCATCTCTGTAATAGGTAAATGCCTTTTTCTCCCCTGAAGCCATCGGGATTATCTGCAATAATATATCCGCTACAATTGTGAAAGTCTTGTCGATAAAATTGTCATTTCTCTGAGATCTAGGCATAGTCAATTTATAAATTTGATAATTTCTTTCATTCCCCATACGGAAATGATTCCATGAACAAAATTATTTGCCAACGCACAATAGCATAATAAATTTCCTTACGATCGCAAATATATATTATATATATATATTATAAACTGAATAAATAAAAATTGGGAATATTTGAAAGAGTTGATTAAATTGATAGCAATCAAAAAAAAATTTGAGAAAATGTTTCTGTTTCACGCTCGGTTGCTAACGAGTAAGTAAACGGCAAATTGTCATAAAATGAAAAAATGATGATTGATTGTGTTTGTGCATACTTATCATATAAGTATAGAATATATTGAGCATATCATTATGATAGAACTTATGTCATTATGGTACAATTTGTAGCATTAATTGACTTACCGACCGAAGAATTATTCTTAATTAATTATAGTAAATTATTCTATAATAATTATAAAATCTATCAATAGATCTGGCTTAATTTCACAATTGGATCGGGCAATAAAAACCCTAATATTCTAAAAGAATAATATTAGATTGATGAAAGAAAATATCTTGAAATAAGAAGAAAAGCAACTTTGGTAAAATACTCTTCTGTCTGTCTTTATTGAAAAATACTTGACTTATGCAAAAGTCAGTTATCTCATTTTTGGGCATGAATTAGAAAAAAACTTGTTGTTTTCATTTTGTCGACAAATAAAGGTGTAGGAAAGATGGCTGAGCGGTTCAAGGCGTAGCATTGGAACTGCTATGTAGGCTTTTGTTTACCGGGGGTTCGAATCCCTCTCTTTCCGTATATTTGTATTCTTTTTTGCATCGTTTTATCATTAATCTAAACCCGATAGGATGGTTTCATTTTACCACAATCTCCTTCTATTTCGGGGTAGAGAAAAAAAAAGATTTAAAATAATAATAATAATAATTTATTCAATGACAATGACATTGTCATGTAACATACAGAGGAACAGATGTGCAGAAATCCTTTCTCTTCATTCCCTTTAAATTGGGAATAATTTAAACTCGACGGGAATAGTATTCTACGACCAATAATTCATTAATCTTCAAACCGATACGCTTATTATCTATTATTTTTTTTACTAATCCACTATACTGTGACTTTTGTTTAATCCGATTTAAATGGGGGGGCACCCTCATTTTATCCTTTTGAAAAATCTCTATATTTTTATTCATTATATTTCTCAATCCTTGTTTCTCTTTTATAGAAATTAAATCTTGGGGTTTGCAACGATAACTTGGTATATCTACTATACGACCATTGACCAGGATATGCCTATGGTTGACTAATTGTCTGGCTTCAGGAATAGTAAGCGCCATACCCAATCGAAAAAGAATATTATCCAAGCGCATTTCCAGTAATTGTAATAGAACCTGACCTGTTGATCCCTTGGCTCTTCTAGCAATACGAACATATTGAAGTAATTGGCGCTCTGGAAGTCCATAATGAAAACGTAATCTTTGTTTTTCTTTTAGACGGACAGGATATTTAGAAGATTTAAGAGGTTTAGAATGTTTTTTTTTAATAGGTTTTTGAATTCTGTTGGGTGTTTTCTTACTTAGTCCTGGTAAAGTTTTGAGACGACTTATTATTTTTAAACGAGGTCCGCGATAACGGGACATAAAAAACTCCTTATTTCAAGAAATGACATAAATTAATGTTGGAAAGAGGAATAATATAAACAGCACGAATATTGGAATGATTTTATATACAGAGAGAGAAACAAACTATCTTCAATTTGAAAATAAAAATATTGTAGAGAGAAAAAAAAGATATGTTTCAATCATTGATTTCGTTTCTAGTTGAAACGAATCATGCCACGACAGACCTGGCGGACCGACGATACGAAAAGTAAGAGTCTTTTCCTTATTTCATAGATTTTAACAATCTATGGTTGATAATGGTAAGAAGTGGAAAGAATAAAAACGAGCCAGCTATCGGGATCGAACCGATGACCATCGCATTACAAGTGCGGCGCTCTCACCTCTGAGCTAAGCAGGCTCATATGCATGCAGTATGTAGTCACATGCTTATTGGCTGAAAAGATCTCTTCGAAATCGCTAGAATTATAGCGAATCGAATTATAATAATGCAATTCAGATTCAAATGAAACATTGCGTCAGTTTATCTTAATGGATTATTATAAAATAATAATGGGGCGTGGCCAAGCGGTAAGGCAGCAGGTTTTGGTCCTGTTATTTCGAAGGTTCGAATCCTTCCGTCCCAGGTGGAACAGTATTATTGAATTGAAAAAAAAAAAAAGACTTATAGAGGGGAAATATGATTTCGATAAGATTCTAAATAGAGAAAGGGATATTTTTGCGGTGTAGGATGGGACGATAACAACATTGCATCAAAAATGCAGAAAGAATATAATGCTCATGCAAATGAAATAATTGATGGGATGCAATTATTGTTTTATGATTTCGTTCTACAAGAAGGGGATATGGCGGAATCGGTAGACGCTACGGACTTAAATTTTTTGAGCCTTGGTATGGAAACTTATCAAGTGATAGCATCCAAATCCAGGGAACCCTGGGATATTTTGAATGGGCAATCCTGAGCCAAATCCGATTTCTAGAAACAATAGGTTCCTTTCCGAGAACGGGATAGGTGCAGAGACTCAACGGAAGCTATTCTAACGAATCAACATAATTTGGATTGGATACAATCCATTTTTGGAAGTAATAATTGTACGAGGATAAAGATAGAGCCCAATTCTACATGTCAATGTCAACAACAATGAAAATTGGAGTAGGAGGAAAATCCGTTGGTTTTATAGATCGTGAGGGTTCGAGTCCCTCTATCCCCAGGTTATCTGTTTTATTTTCGATTTGTTAAGTGTCTTAGAACATAAGAAATTTTAATTGTATGATCAATGTCTGCTTCTCTTCTATATACATCTGTGTATATAACTGTATATAACATACACAAATAATACACAATATATAATATTGTGTATTATTTAATTGTATAAATAATGTTTTTAGTTATATCGTTGCTTCTACTCGTTCAAATGCTGTCTTTTACCCTTTTTGCTAGTTGACAGGAGTTTGGTTACTGTGCTAGTATGATGCACAGGGGAACAGCCGGGATAGCTCAGTTGGTAGAGCAGAGGACTGAAAATCCTTGTGTCACCAGTTCAAATCTGGTTTCTGGCATATACACTTTGTATAAGTATGAAAAAGAATTAGTAGACCTTATTTAATATTGATTTCAAGATAAAATAAATAATATTGATTATTTACGAATAGTCATCAGTAATTCTATGTTATTGAATTAATAGGGGTTCATCCAAGTTATTTCAAAGGGGATAAAAACTACTTGAAATAACTCGAACTAGAGAGCAATTTTCTCTATTTCATTCGTATTAATATCTTCTCATAAAGATAGAAATAACTTGGAAGATTATAAAAAAAAATTATTTTGATTAATATAAAGATTTAGAAAAAATAGCTTCCACCTTAGCACTATATAAAAATAGGACTAGATCGGGGTAAAGACCAATACCTATGATTGGTAGAAAGAGACAGATCAAAATAAAAAGTTCGCGTGGTCCCGAATCTTTAAAATAAGGATTCGGGACATTAAAAACCTTATATCCATAAAACATTCGACGTAACATAGATAACAAATAAATGGGAGTTAATATCATTCCAATTGCTGCTATTGCAGTAATAATGATCCGAAAGGTCGAAGAATAATTATGGTTAGTAATTATGCCCAAAAATATCATAAATTCTGCTACAAAACCACTCATTCCTGGCAATGCAAGAGAAGCCATTGAAAAGCTACTGAACATAGTAAAAATTTTAGGAATTGATATAGCGATTCCTCCCATTTCATCAAGAAAAAGAGTACGTATCCTATCATAACTTGTTCCTACTAAGAAAAAAAGTGCAGCGCCAATTAATCCATGAGAAATCATTTGCAAAATGGCTCCATTGAGACCTGTATACGTCATGGAACCAATTCCTATAATTACAAAACCCATATGAGATATTGATGAATAGGCTATCCTTCTTTTCAAATTGCGTTGACCCATAGAAGTTAGAGCTGCATAGATAATTTGCACTGCTCCTATGATAATCAACCACGGCGAAAACAAAGAATGAGCATGAGGTAACAATTCCATATTGATCCGAATCAACCCATATCCTCCCATTTTCAAAAGAACTCCGGCCAAAAGCATACATGTACTATAATGTGCTTCCCCATGAGTATCCGGTAACCAGGTATGTAAAGGGAAGATTGGTAATTTTATTGCATAAGCGATCAAAAACCCTAAATATAATAGCATTTCAAGTGTGATGGGATAATCTTTTTTAGCTAATAATTCGAAATCGAATGCTGGTCCATGAGATCCATAGAGACCCATACTTAAAGCTCCCATTAAAATAAAAATGGAACCACCCGCAGTATACAAAAGAAATTTTGTGGCTGAATAGAGACGTCTTTTTCCCCCCCACATGGATAAAAGTAAGTACACAGGAATTAGTTCCAACTCCCACATGAGAAAGAAAAGAAGAATATCTCGAGAAGCAAATAATCCCAATTGTCCGCTGTACATTGCCAACATCAAGAAATAGAATAATCGCGGATTTCGAGTAACTGGCCAAGCAGCTAAAGTAGCTAAAGTAGTTATAAATCCCGTTAATAAAATAAGTCCAATGGAAAATCCATCAATTCCCAGTTTCCAATGAAAATGGATAAGGCTTATCCAGTTATAATCCTCTTCCAATTGGATTAATGAATTATCAAAATGATAATGATAACGGAATATATAGGTCATTAAAAGAAGATCTAATAAGCAAATACCTAGAGTATACCATCGAATCATTTTATTTCCTTTATGGGGAAATAAAGGGATTAATAACCCCGCAGATATGGGCAAAATAACAATTATTGTTAACCAAGGTAAATTACTCATAATGAAGACAAAAGAGACTTTCTATATCAAAACCCATGCTTTCATTTTTGGGTCGAGTATGGGTTTTGATCAGTGAAAGAGGAAAAGGGGAATGAAAAATATGTATGGGATGAATCTAACTATTTTTATTTTTTGATGGATCAGTAAGCTAGACCCATACTGCGCGTTGTTTCATGCCATAAATAAACACGTACACTTAAAAAATCCGTTGGACAAGCCGATTCACACCTCTTACAACCTACGCAGTCTTCTGTTCTTGGAGCAGAAGCAATTTGCTTAGCTTTACATCCTTCCCAAGGTATCATTTCTAATACATCTGTGGGACACGCTCGTACACACTGGGTACAACCAATACATGTATCATAAATTTTGACTGAATGTGCCATTGAATCTAAGAACTCCATTAATAGAAAAAGTGTTTCATTGAAAAATATTTTTTTAATATATGGCCAGTGATGATATATTATGAATATCAAGCAAATCAATAATTGTATTATCGGTGATATAATGAATAGATTCGGATTCTATCTTTTTGCTTTATAAAACATTTTACCCAATCTGGTCTTAAACAGATCATTTTGATAATAAGTTAAATATGAATTATGCTCTTGGTTGATCTTAGAAAAAATATCTCTCTAAATAAAAGATTTAGATCTATTTTTAGGGAGACAACCCTAGTATCTATTTGAATAGCAAATAGATATACAAATTTTTCATATGGAAGTAGATCTTTATTACCATTTTGACAAATTAAATTGATCGATACGAGTTGATTTTCTGTTACGATATATTGCTAGAACAATAGCTAATCCAATAGCTGCTTCAGCAGCAGCAATAGCTATAACAAAGATCGAAAAGATATCCCCCTTTACTTGCCTACTATCAAAAAAATATGAGAATGTTACTAGATTTAAATTAACTGCATTGAGTATTAGCTCAAGACACATAAGTGCTTTAACCATGTTTCGACTTGTTACTAGCCCATAAATACCGATAGAGAATAAATAAGCACCTAAAAGAAGCGCATGTTCGAGCATAATAGAGGAATTCCTCATACCTTGATCTCTTCAGATACAAACAAAAGTGGTAGTTTCTAATTTACATGACACGATCTATGAAGATAAAACAGCGTATTTATGCCGCACGAGAGCTTTCATTTTCAAACTGTTTCTTCTCGACGAGCTATAGTAATGGCTCCTATAAGAGCAATTAGAAGAATTAGAGAAATAAGTTCGAATGGAAGGAAAAAATCAGTGGATAAATGAGCCCCAATACGTTGAATATTGTTTGTTAAATCTCGTTCTAACATTTGATCTGATTTTTGAGTCAGAGATATTCCGAACCATGATATGTTCAAGATAATAGTAATTAGTGAACAAAAAAGACTCGTACAAACTATTGAAGTAATGCTATCTCCGATAGTCCAGGGAGCAGCATAATTGGGATATTTTGGATTATTTATCAACATCACAGCAAATAGAATCAAAATATTAACTGCTCCTATGTAGATCAGGATTTGTGCAACAGCTACGAAATCCGCGTTAAGTATAATATAGAAAAAAGATATACAAATTAGAACTAACCCCAATGAAAGAGCGGAATAAATTATATTAGTAAGTAATACTACTCCTATACCTCCTAATAGAAGACTTAGCGTTAGAGGAGCCAACAAAAGAATATCAGATATAGATTCAGGTCGATTCATTATGTGTACAATAACTTTGAATATTATTTCCTCCCATTCACTAAATAAAAGCCCATTTACCTATATGCTATACTGGATTTGTAATTTCATTTGATATGGGCACTGATTAATTAATCTATAGCTTAATAATCGATTCCGATCAATCATACATCTGACATTATTAATAGAATGTCGATAGAATTATTTATTCCTGATTTGTAAAAAATTCTAAATATTTTTTTTTTTGTTTATTAGATACTCTTTAATCGGAGCTCAATCTGAATAATCGTAGAAATGATTTAATCATAAAATTTGTCCATAGTTTCTTCAGACATATTCAGTTAATATGCTTAGCTCGGAATTGTTTGAATTGTTAAATCTTCAACAACGGATATTGGTAAACGTCCTAAAGCAATGTGATCATAATTTAATTCATGACGATCATAGGTCGAAAGTTCATATTCTTCAGTCATCGCTAGACAATTTGTGGGGCAATATTCTACACAATTTCCACAAAAGATACAAATTCCAAAATCAATACTATAATTTTCCAATCGTTTTTTCCCCATATCTATTCCGACTTTCCAATCCACAACAGGTAGATTGATCGGGCATACACGGACGCATACTTCACAAGCAATACATTTATCAAATTCAAAGTGGATCCTCCCGCGAAATCGTTCTGATGGGATCCATTTTTCATAGGGATATTGAATAGTAATAGGTAAACGATTCATGTGATATAAGGTAACCATAAAACCTTGCCCAATGTATCTCGCAGCCTGTATTGCTTGTTCACTATAATTCATAAACCCAGTTACCATGGAGAACATGTGTAAAATCTCCTCGAATAATCATAGAAATTTCTTTCTCTTCATAGATTTGATCTATCAAATTTGGATATATTGCAAAATTGATAAGAACCTCTTCACGAAGAAAACAGAGTTAGTTATAATAAAATAAGTTGGAAAGAGGCTGTTAGTAAAAAATTACCCAAAGCAATAGGTAAAAGAAATTTCCACCCAAGATCCAATAATTGGTCCATTCTTATCCTAGGCAAGGTCCATCTTGCCGTGATAGAAATAAATAAAAACAGATAGGCTTTAGCTAATATAATTAGGATCCCGATTGTTATATTAACGACCCCGCTAATTCCAGAAATAGAATCCCATTCAAAATGTTCCAGAATGGGTATGAATGGAATTGATAAGTTCCACCCACCCAAGTAAAGAACTGTTACAAAGAATGAAGAAGCTAATAGATTTAGATAAGAAGCAACGTAAAATAAACCAAATTTGATACCTGAATATTCAGTTTGATAACCCGCTACCAATTCTTCTTCCGCTTCTGGTAAATCAAAGGGCAATCTTTCACATTCTGCCAGAGATGAGATGAAAAAAGCTAAAAACCCTATAGGTTGACGCCACAAATTCCATCCTAAAAAACCATATCTGCACTGTGCTTCAACTATATCAATTGTACTTGAACTATTCGATAATTATAGTCGACAGAAACATCACTGTTTTCATCTCTATTCCAAAACCGTACGTGAAACTTTCACTTCATACGGCTTCTCAATGGTCATTAAGAAATAAAGAACACAATAAAAAAAAAGCACCAGATCATAAATTGAACCAATGAGATTCCGTCTGCTACAAATAATAGGAGCTTTTGAACCTATCTTAACCTTCAGTACTTTTTTTTTGCGAGAGAAAGAAAACTGTGTTAAAGGATTACTTCGTTCTGGATAGCCATTTTTTTAAGTAGATAGAAACATATTGTAGATCGGGGTTCTGGGGAAGTACTACTTGATCATCCCTACCAATGTCAAGTCCTTATTGTTATCCCATTTCTATGGAAATATCTTTGGTCTAGATATCAGTTTCTTTTTTTTCACTAATCTTTTTTATATCTTGGTGTTTCTCACCATCTACCCTTGCTTGATTTTTAGTATATAATGAGGGTAACTTCATACTTTTATACTTTGCCTCCCCGCTATTGGGTCCCAATGACTAATATATGAACTGGGGCACACAGTTTTCACTGATTGTGCATGCTCTCACTCTTGTACATGGGGGATGGGACTTAATCATCTTACTGCAAGATTTGTAAACTGTTTGATCTCACCCATATGACTATCTAGTTTTTTGATCGGAATCTTCATCCCATTAACTTCTGTTTTTCCCTCTTTTTATAACTAAAAAAGGGAAAAATGAATCTCATATTCCAACGAATCACACGTAGAGATATAGATAACACACATAAAGCTAAAGGAATTTCGTAACTAATAGCTTGAGCAGCAGCTCGGAGACCACCTAAAAAAGAATATTTATTATTGGATGCATATCCTGCTATAAGCAGTCCAAGGGGAGCAATACTTGAAATTGCAATCCAAAAAAAAACGCCTATACTAAGATCAATTAAAACAATGTGCCGACCAAAGGGAATTACTAAATAGCCTAAAAAAATAGGTATCACCACTACCGCTGGTCCAATACTAAATAACCAAATATCCCCCCTAGATGGGATAATATCCTCTTTTAGCAGTAGTTTTATTCCATCCGTCAAAGCTTGAATAATTCCCAAAGGACCGGCGTATTCAGGTCCAATGCGTTGTTGTATTCCCGCAGATATTTTTCTTTCGAGCCATACAATAACTAATACTCCTATCGTAATTCCCAATAGAAGTATAATTATTTCAACTAGAATCCATATAAGACTATATATTTCTTTTGAAAATCCCAATCGAGAAAATAAATTGATAGCTTGTTCTTCGAGATCTGCTATATTAATCACCATTTTAACGATCAACCTCTCCCATAATGATATCTATACTACCCAAAGTCGTCATGATATCGGCTAATTTCATCCTTTTAACCAGTTGAGGAAGAATCTGCAAATTAATAAAACCAGGTGGTCGGATTTTCCATCTCCAGGGAAAAATGTTATCATCTCCTATAAAAAAAACTCCTAATTCCCCCTTGGGAGCTTCTACTCTCACGTAATGTTCTTGTTTTGATAACTCAAAAGTAGGGGAAGGTTTTTTACTGATAAATCGAGATTCAAAATCGTTCCATTTCGAATCTTTTCCCTTATTTAAACGTCGAACCTCTAAATTCTCATAGGGACCTCCCGGAATTATTTCTAGGGCCTGTCTAATTATTTTTATAGATTCTTTCATTTCTCCGATTCGAAGCAAATAACGAGCTAATGAATCTCCTTCTTTTTGCCATTGGATTTCCCAATCCAATTCATCATAACATTCATAATGATCCACTTTACGAAGATCCCATTGGATTCCGGAAGCTCGTAGCATGGGTCCTGATAAACTCCAATCTATTGCTTCTTCTCTACTAATAATGCCTACTCCCTCAACTCGTCTCAAAAAGATAGGATTGCGTGTAATAAGTCTTTCATATTCGGTCACTTTTGGAAAGAAATAATAGCAAAAATCGAAGCATTTATCTACCCAACCGTAGGGTAAATCTACAGCTACTCCTCCAATACGGAAATAATTATGCATCATTCGCATGCCCGTGGCAGCTTCAAATAAATCATATATCATTTCCCTCTCTCTTAAAATATAAAAGAAAGGAGTCTGCGCACCAATATCAGCCATAAAAGGTCCAAGCCATAACAAATGAGAAGCTATACGACTTAACTCTAGCATAATCATTCTAATATAGCTAGCCCTTTTAGGTATTTGAATATTTTCCAATTTTTCTGGTGCATTAACCGTTACCGCCTCTGTGAACATAGTAGCTAAATAATCCCATCGTGTTACATAGGGGAGATATTGAACAATTGTTCGGTTCTCAGCAATTTTTTCCATACCTCTATGTAAATAACCTAATATAGGTTCACAATCAATAACATCTTCACCATCTAGAGTAACAATAAGTCGAAGAACACCATGCATTGATGGATGATGAGGACCCATACTTACCATCATGAGGTCTTTCTCCCTAGCAGCCATAATCATAACTCTTTCCCGGTTAAAAAAATCAATGAGAACAAAAAAAAGAATGACTCATTAGGATTCGGAATTTAATAAAACATAATTTTTGAAAATTTCATTCAAATCAAAATTAACGCAGTCCACGAATACCTAATTGATCGATTAAACGTTTGTAACGAAGTCTATCTTTTTTGAACAGATAAATAAGAAGTCGTTTACGTTTACCCACAATTTTCCACAAACCTCTTTGGGACGAGTAGTCTCTTCCGTGCAGGTCCAAATGTTCAGTAAGTTTTTGAATTCGACTGGTTAAATAATATACTTGAGATTCAACAGATCCTCTTTGTTCTCTAGGAATCAAAGAGGGGCGAACAGACAAATTTTTGATCATAAAAAAATATTCCGAAGTTCAATATTATTTGATTAATTTAATTTAGAGTAAGAAAAAAGAATGAGATCCATTTCTTTTTGTTCATAGTTTATATATTCCTATGTTTCGATCGAATGAATTTCTCTTCGGCATAAATAAAATGCAACTTTCGTAGAATAAAGTTACCATACCAGCAAGATTTAATGTCAGAGTTTATCCGGGATTATTAAAAAGAATGATACACTCTACTTTTCCATTGAGAAAGAAAAAAAGGGATGACGGAATGATTAATAAATTCCCATATTTAAGGTCAGAGAGAAGAGCTATAGTAGATTATAGAACCATGTCCCTTAATTTTTCCAAGTACCTCCAAGAGACCCTAGAGATTCCCATTGCTCCTCTCTAGGGTCTTCGAGGGTGTACTATAGTTATACCACTTCCTCTAATTTATTCATTATTTTCGGAATCTTCTTCATCTACTAAGGGAGGAAGAAAACCCTTGGGCTTTTTTCCCATTAGTAGTTCTCTCGGTATCTTCGGTCTTGGCCCCGTTATTATCGTCCCATCCTTCTCACCGAAGAAAAACTCTCTTAAATAAGAATAACTCTTAACATAAGAAAGAGCTTTTCTTGCGTCCGAATTTGCTTTTTTCCTCCAAACCTTGTTACGATGCTGTTTTTTGGATTTAGAAGTGCGTTTTTTTGGTACAGCCATAATATTTTTATAGTTCGATTTTATTTAGAAAAAAAATAGAAAATTTTTGAATATTATATTATTATATATATATATATTCTTTTTTTATTTGTAAACTTCTTATATATCTTTAAATTCAATTCATTGTTTAGTTCCATTTTATTAATAAAAATATGGTAGAATATTCTATCATATTTTTATTGCATTTTGGAACATTATTATAGACTATTTACTAATAATAAGAGATCCACGATACAAATTGATAACAATTAATAAATTCTTACATACACTTACATACATATATCGAATTTTTAGTAAATGAAAACTATGTCATTTTAACATATTCAATTATTTATCATATTAATAATTCTAATTGGTTTCATTTTCTATTCAATTCTATTCTTAATACTACTATTAATCTACAATGAAAAATTGAATTCTAAATAAGAATGTGTGTGTACATAACTAATAGCTCAGTACCTAAACTGAAAAAGAGTTCCTTCTTGCTCATCTTACAAATATTTGATTAGTATCAGTATTGACCAATGCAAATCTTTTGCAGAAAAAAGAGAAAAAAAGTAAAAATTAAATATGAAATCGATAGGATTGCATCCCATATTCTATCGTTCTTCTTTATTCATGATCTATCGTTTTTATTTTATTCTTTTCAGGGTCTAGTGGATTGGAAACCAAGAACGTGGAATATCAAAATATTGAGAATAATTATTGAATCTTCCTATGGAATTTATATACAAATATGCTCGGGTCGTGCCTTTCCTTCCGCTTTCAGCTTCTGTACCAATCGGATTAGGATCCTTTTTTTTTCCAGGAGCAACCAAGAGTGTTCGCCGTACATGGGCTCTTATTAGCATTTTTCTGTTAAGTGTAGCTATGTTTCTTTCTTTCAATTTGTTCTTGCAACAGATTACCGGTGGTCCCATCTATCGATATTTCTGGTCCTGGGTTATTAATAATAAGTTTTCATTAGAGTTAGGCTATTTGATTGATCCACTTACTTCCATTATGTTAGTTTTAGTTACAACAGTTGGAACCATGGTTATGATCTACAGCGATACTTATATGTCGCACGATAAAACATATGTGAGGTTTTTTGCTTACCTTAATTTTTTCAATGCTTCTATGCTAGGGTTAGTTATTAGCCCTAATTTATTACAAATATATTTTTTTTGGGAATTAGTAGGAATGTGTTCCTATTTATTGATAGGTTTCTGGTTTACGCGACCCAGCGCGGCTAATGCTTGTCAAAAAGCATTTATAACTAATCGTGCAGGGGATTTTGGACTCTTACTAGGAATTCTAGGTTTTTATTGGGTAACAGGTAGTTTTGAATTTCAATATTTGTTTGAAAAATTAAACGAATTGACTGCCGTTGATGGGGTTGGTTCGTTTTTTGTTACTTCGTGTGCTTTTCTCTTATTTTTAGGTCCAATAGCCAAATCTGCACAATTTCCACTTCATGTATGGTTACCTGATGCTATGGAAGGGCCTACTCCTATTTCAGCTCTTATACATGCCGCTACTATGGTAGCAGCAGGAATTTTTCTTGTAGCTCGATTGTTTCCTCTTTTTAAAGCTCTACCTTTAATAATGTATCTTATCTCTTGGATAGGTGGAATAACAGCTCTATTGGGAGCTACTATGGCTCTCGCTCAAAAAGATCTTAAAAGAGGCTTGGCTTATTCTACTATGTCTCAATTAGGTTACATGATGTTAGCTCTAGGGATAGATTCCTATCGAATCGCTCTGTTCCATTTGATTACACATGCTTATTCCAAGGCATTATTGTTCCTAGGATCCGGATCAGTCATCCATTCCATGGAACCCATTGTTGGATATTGCCCCAGTAAAAGTCAGAATATGGCTCTTATGGGTGGTTTGAGGAAATATATGCCAATTACGGGAATCACTTTTCTTTTGGGAACACTTTCTCTTTCTGGTATTCCACCTTTTGCTTGTTTTTGGTCTAAAGACCAAATTCTTAGTGATAGTAAGTTATATTCTCCCATTTTTGGGGGAATAACTTGGTTCACAGCAGGATTAACTGCCTTTTACATGTTTCGTATGTATTTACTTACTTTTGAAGGGGACTTCCGCGTAAATTTAGTTAATTCATATAACAACCATATTACACTATATTCGACTTCTATGTGGGGAGAGGAGGAATCCGGGATATCAAATAGAACGAGAGCGGATTCTACGTCGAATCAAATTATAGGAAGTAATAATTCCTTTTCCAAAGAAGCATTTAAAATTTCCAATAAGATGGAAGGATTGTACAAAAAGAACAGAGGTTTGGTTATCACTTATCCTTTCTTCTTCCATAAGGGGTCTTTTGCATATCCAAAAGAATCGGGCAAGACAATGCTATTTCCTTTAGTTGTATTGGGAATATTTACTCTGTTTATTGGATTGATAGGAGTTCCTTTTTTTCGAAGCGGAATGAGTTATGACATATTATCTCAATGGTTTACTTCATCGATGACCCCTTTTGATAAGAAACATCCGGAGAATTGGCCCGAATTTTTACTAGACGCAATCCCCTCAGTTGGTATAGCATTTTTCGGTATATTGATTGCCTGTATTTTCTATATACCTATTTACTTCTTATCAAAGGATGTATATCATAAAACAAATCCTAATATGAAGATTATTATGGACCAATCGATTAATATCATATATAATTGGTCTTTTTATCGAGCTTATATAGACATATATTATGACATAATCTTGATTAAAGGTATACGACGATTAGCTGAAACAAGTAATTCATTTGATCAATGGGCAATTGATGGAATCCCAAATGGAATAGGTTTTTTAGGCCTTTTTGTAGGAGAGGAAATGAGATGCTTAGGGGGGGGACGTATATCTTCCTATATATTCTTTTCTATATTTTGTATATTAATATCTATATTAATATATTTATTTATTTTCATAATATAAATAATGAAAATTCTCACAATAGAAAACTAGAATGTTATATTGAAATTGTGCTCTTTATCAGCATTGATGTTTTTAACATCATCCTATTTCAATATCGTTCCCTAAATAATATTTTTTATAGATTGTTAAAATTCAGTTATTTCATCAACTCGTTTACATAGAACAATATAGAGATAGATAAAAAAGAAATGAAAGATTATGAAATAATTGATTGAAATGCTTGCTTAAAAACGAAAGACTACGATCGCTAATATGAAGTCCATTTTCATACTTTACCACTTCCTAATAATTCATTTAAAATCCTCGAGCAGATCGAATAAGATTTCACATATCCTATCAACTAGCCCATGATTCAAAGGTTATACAGTCTGCATAAGGTATAAAGATGAAAAGGCCAAGGACCTTCTCTTGATCGAAATCAATTCTCTCGAATTGATGAATATAGCTCGCTCATAATTTGAAATAAATGAGCGGGCTAAGCTAACCCTGGGTTTTAGATTATTCCCAATCTACACAGAGATGTTGGTAACATTGCTAAAATTCTCAATGAAGTGATAATTAATAGTTGAAAAAAAGAATGTGTCGGAGCGAAGAGAGGTTTACTCCAATTCAGCTAAATTGGCAAATTTTTCACTCTTTTTATGGTGGACAATATCTTACTTATAATTATGTAACCAAGTGCTTGAAGAAAAAAAAGAGTTCTCCTCAAATAGGATTTGAACCTACGACCAATCGGTTAACAGCCGACCGCTCTACCACTGAGCTACTGAGGAATAACGAAGGTATGATAACACTTAAAACTACAATTTGTGAATAAATAACCCTAATTTGAATAAGCAAGCGTCTTAATGAGTAAGAGCCCTTGGTTCTTTTCTTACCAATACGCCGTGCAAGCCTGGTGCCGATGAGAAAGAGTTAT